AAATTATCTTTGGAGGAGAAACGATGCGTTTTTGGGATCTCCGTGCTCCTTGGTTGGAACCCCTAAGGGGCCCTAATGGTTTGGATCTGAGCAAGTTGAAAAAGGACATACAGCCTTGGCAGGAACGACGTTCAGCAGAATATATGACTCATGCTCCTTTAGGTTCTTTAAATTCTGTGGGTGGTGTAGCTACCGAAATCAATGCGGTGAATTATGTCTCTCCCCGAAGTTGGTTATCCACCTCCCATTTCGTTCTAGGATTTTTCTTCTTCGTAGGCCATTTGTGGCATGCGGGAAGGGCTCGTGCAGCTGCAGCAGGATTTGAGAAAGGGATTGATCGTGATTTCGAACCTGTCCTTTCCATGACTCCTCTTAACTGAAAAAATAGATCGAACCAGATGGAAGATAAATCGATTCAATTTCATTACATCTATCTCCCATATCGGCGGGATAGGAGTATTTTCAAATACTCTCTTTCCAACTGGATCCTTGTAGCTCGGCTATATACAGCCGAGCTATTCTCTTTTTTTTTTTTTTTTTATTGGACCGGACCAATAAATGTGATTGTTGAAAAACAACAGGAGAGAGAGGGATTCGAACCCTCGATAGTTTTTTTTACTATACCGGTTTTCAAGACCGGAGCCATCAACCACTCGGCCATCTCTCCCGAGGGACAACTTCTATTCTACCCCCTCGGATAATCCCTAACTATAAGCATAAGGCCGGGTCGATACCAACTATACCTGTGACATATGGTGATTTTTCATCATCATCTAGAATGGAAAAAAAAAAAAAAAAGAAACGAATTTCCCTCTCCTCTCACACTCAAATATCAAATTGAAAAATTTTGAAAAGCTCGATCAATTTATGGTCAAATCCTTTCCATAGTGCATTTGATCAGAATTGAAAATTGGGGATCAGATGGTATAGTCTATTCAATCTGTTGGGAGCTTGTAAGATCACAACCATGACTATTGCTTTCCAATCGGCTGTGTTTGCATTAATTGCTATTTCATTTTTACTAGTGATTGGCGTACCTGTTGCACTTGCCTCTCCTGATGGTTGGTCAAGTAGCAAAAATGTTGTATTTTCGGGTGTATCATTATGGATCGGATCAGTCCTTTTTGTAGGTATCCTTAATTCTTTCATATCTTAGATCTGTTCTAGATGTTTTAGGTTCAAACTCCCTCCCCCCCCCCTCCCGGAGGGCTTTATAGCTCTTCTGAAGGGCCTTTTACTTCAGGCCCAAGGAGGAGGGGTTTTACTTATCCGTAATTGAATGAATAAATGAATAATTAGACCATTCAAATCAAATCAAAAATGGTATCTACTTACGAATGGGATTGAACATATATGTCTTTTCCATTTCAATGTTATGAATATATATATATATTCATAACATTGAAATGCGGGTATGGTTGAATGGTAAAATTTCTCTTTGCCAAGGAGAAGATGCGGGTTCGATCCCCGCTACCCGCCCGTCACATTGAATATGAAAAAGAATAGTTCATATATTGATCGTTTCTTTTCCTCACTTATCATTCAATTAGAAAATGATAAGTGATAGAGCAATCCTTTCCGGACCAAAATACTTCGTATGTTCTGGTCTGGCGGAGACAGGATTTGAACCCGTGACCTCAAGGTTATGAGCCTTGCGAGCTACCAGACTACTCTACTCCGCACCATTGATTGATATCATAATCAGAATGGGTACACCAAACAATAATGGGATATACTACCCCTATATAGGGGTAGTATATCCCATTATCACAAGAAACTTCAATTACTTTTTTTCTTTTCCTACCAACTCGATTTTGTTATCCCGGGCAATAAACATGCGTGGGCCATCTCACGGAGTATGTGTCCGGACAATCCAAAGTCTCGATAGTTGGCTCTAGGTCTTCCAGTCGAAGAACAACGTCGATGGAGACGTGTAGGTGCACTATTACGCGGTGAAGATTGCAATTTTCTATGAATTTCCCATTTGTCATCCAATGATGACACTTTGCTTTTTTCCTCCAAAGATTGACGAATTAAATGATATTTCCGTTCCAGTGCTTGTCTCTTCTTCTCTCTCTGAATGAGACTCTTTCTCGCCATAATAGTTCAGTCGGTACTATCACCTACCAGGAATAAAAATATAGATCAGATTTTAGATGGAGTAATATTACGTTGATTACTTTTTCTCTGTGGGGTATTGTCATTGTATCAATGACAATACCCATTCACTGATGAAACTGATGAAGAAGAATTAACCAAATTTGCCTGATGTAGAGGCAATTAAAAAAGCTGCATAAGTGAATATATAACCTACGGAAAAGTGAGCTAATCCAACTAATCGTGCTTGAACAATGGAAAGGGCTACTGGCTTGTCTCTCCATCGAACTAAATTAGCTAAAGGCGTGCGTTCATGGGCCCATGCGAGAGTTTCAATCAGTTCCTGCCAATATCCACGCCAGGAAATAAGGAACATAAATCCAGTAGCCCAAACAAGATGCCCGAATAAGAACATCCACGCCCAAACAGATAAACTGTTCATACCAAAAGGATTGTATCCATTAATAAGTTGTGAAGAATTTAACCATAGATAATCTCTTGACCATCCCATTAAATAAGTGGAAGACTCATTAAATTGCGCTACATTACCCTGCCATAACGTTATATGCTTCCAATGCCAATAGAAAGTAACCCATCCAATAGTATTCAACATCCAGAAAACTGCTAAATAAAAAGCATCCCAGGCCGAGATATCGCAAGTACCACCCCGTCCCGGACCATCGCAAGGAAAACTATAACCAAAATCTTTTTTATCTGGCATTAACCTGGAACCACGCGCATCCAAAGCACCTTTAACTAGGATCAATGTAGTTGTATGCAAACCTAGAGCAATAGCATGATGAACCAAAAAGTCTCCGGGACCAATTGTTGAGAACAATGAATTATTATTATCATTAATAGCATTTAACCAACCGGGTAACCATATGCTCTTACCTGCATCGAATGCTGGACCACTTGTTGAAGATAGGAGTATATCGAAACCATATAACGTCTTACCATGAGCAGATTGTATCCACTGAGCAAATATGGGCTCGATCAATATTTGTTTTTCTGGAGTACCAAAAGCAAGCATAACATCATTATGAACATAAAGTCCCAAGGTATGGAAACCTAGTAATAAACTAACCCAACTAAGATGAGATATTATAGCTTCCTTATGTTCCAACATTCTCGCCAATACATTATCCTTATTCTGTTCCGGATTATAATCCCTAATGAGGAATATAGCTCCATGAGCAAAGGCTCCTGTCATAATGAACCCGGCAATGTATTGATGATGAGTATATAATGCAGCTTGGGTGGTGAAGTCTTGTGCTATGAATGCATAAGCGGGTAAAGAATACATGTGTTGAGCTACCAAGGAAGTTATAACCCCCAAAGAAGCTAAAGCAAGACCCAATTGAAAATGAAGAGAATTATTAATTGTGTTATAAAGACCCTTATGTCCGCGTCCTAATAGGCCTCCTGGAGGAACATGTGCCTCCAAAATATCTTCCATACTGTGACCAATCCCAAAGTTGGTTCTATACATATGACCAGCAATTGAAAAAACAAATGCAATAGCTAAATGATGATGAGCCATATCAGTCAGCCATAAACTTTGAGTTTGTGGATGGAATCCTCCGAGAAGAGTTAGAATAGCAGTTCCCGCCCCTTGGGAGGTACCGAATAAGTGACTACTAGAATCAGGATTTTGAGCATAAAGATTCCACTGACCTGTGAAAAACGGTTCTAACCCTTGGGGATGCGGTAATTCATCCAAAAAATTGTCCCATCTGACGTGCACTCCCCTTGATTCAGGAATAGCGACATGAACTAAATGCCCTGTCCAAGCTAGAGAACTGACTCCGAAGAGTCCTGACAAATGATGATTGAGACGGGATTCGGCATTTTTGAACCATGAAACACTTGGTCTCCATTTAGGTTGTAAATGTAACCTACCCGCTATTAAAAAGATGACAGAAAGAAATAGCAAGAAAAGAGCTCCAGCATAAAGATCTTCGTTAGTGCGTAAGCCAATTGTATACCACCACTGATAAACACCGGAATAAGCAATATTGACCGGACCGGGAGCACCTCCTCGGGTAAAAGCTTCTATAGCTGGTTGACCAAAATGAGGATCCCAAATTGCATGAGCAATGGGTCTTACATGTAAGGGATCGCGTACCCATGCTTCAAAATTGCCTTGCCAAGCCACATGGAACAAATTACCGGAGGTCCACAGAAAGATTATTGCCAACTGACCAAAGTGGGAAGCAAAAATTTTATGATAAAGGCGTTCTTCGGTAATATCATCATGACTCTCAAAGTCATGTGCGGTCGCAATACCGAACCAAATACGACGAGTAGTTGGGTCCTGGGCCAAGCCTTGGCTGAACTTTGGAAATCTTGATGCCATAATGCTTTTCAAATCCTCCTAGCCATTATCCTACTGCAATAATTCTTGCCAGGAAGAACGCCCATGTTGTGACGATTCCACCCAGAAGGTAATGAGCTACTCCTACAGCACGTCCCTGTACAATGCTCAAGGCTCTGGGCTGGATAGCAGGAGCAACCTTCAATTTGTTATGGGCCCAAACAATAGATTCAATGAGTTCTTGCCAATACCCACGGCCGCTGAATAAGAACATTAAACTGAAGGCCCAAACAAAATGAGCACCTAAAAATAAAAGACCATATGCAGATAATGAAGAACCATAAGATTGGATCACTTGCGAGGCTTGTGCCCATAGAAAGTCACGGAGCCACCCGTTAATCGTAATGGAACTTTGTGCAAAGTTTCCTCCCGTAATATGAGTTACCACTCCCTGATCACTTATACTACCCCAAACATCGGACTGCATTTTCCAGCTGAAATGGAATATTACTACCGAAATTGCATTGTACATCCAGAATAAACCAAGGAAAACATGATCCCAGGCAGATACTTGACATGTTCCTCCTCTCCCAGGTCCATCACAAGGAAAGCGAAAACCAAGATTTGCTTTATCAGGTATTAAACGGGAGCTACGGGCAAATAGAACACCTTTAAGTAGGATTAAAACAGTCACATGGATAGTAAATGCATGAATGTGATGTACCAAAAAATCCGCGGTTCCTAATGGAATTGGTAACAAGGCCACTTTGGAACCTACTGTAACCAAATCACCACCTCCCCAGGTTAAGCTGGTACTTGCTGTTGCACCAGGAGCTGTTGAACCAGGTGCTGAAGCATGAGTGTTTTGTATCCATTGGGCAAAGATAGGTTGTAATTGTATAGCAGTATCTGAGAACATATCTTGAGGACGTCCTAGAGCGCTCATAGTATCATTATGAATATACAGACCAAAACTATGGAAGCCTAAGAATATACATACCCAGTTGAGGTGTGATACAATTGCATCACGATGTCTAAGAACGCGATCTAATAAATTGTTGTATTGAGTAGTTGGGTCATAGTCTCTTACCATAAAAATCGCTGCATGTGCAGCAGCGCCAACTATAATAAACCCACCAATCCACATATGATGTGTGAACAGAGAGAGTTGGGTACCATAGTCAATAGCTAGGTACGGATAGGGGGGCATCGAATACATGTGGTGAGCTACAACAATAGTTAAAGATCCTAACATAGCTAGGTTAATAGCTAATTGAGCATGCCATGAGGTAGTTAAGATCTCGTAAAGACCTTTATGTCCCTCCCCCGTAAATGGACCTTTATGAGCTTCTAAAATGTCCTTGAGGTTATGGCCAATGCGCCAATTGGTCTTATACATATGACCGGCTATCAGAAAAAGAACTGCAATAGCCAAATGATGATGTGCAGTATCGGTCAACCACAGACCCCCCGTTACTGGATTTAATCCTCCACGAAAAGTCAAAAAGTCTGAATATTCCGACCAATTAAGGGTGAAAAATGGGGTCAATCCCTTAGCAAAACTGGGATAAAGTTGAGCCAAAAGATCGCGATTCAAAATAAATTCATGAGGAAGTGGTATCTCTTTAGGATCCACTCCAGCGTCTAGAAGTTGGTTAATGGGTAGAGAGACGTGTATTTGGTGTCCTGCCCAAGATAGAGACCCAAGTCCTAGTAACCCTGCTAAATGATGGTTCAACATGGATTCTACATCCTGGAACCAAGCCAATTCTGGGGCAGCTTTGTGATAATGAAACCAACCAGCAAAAAGCATTAACGCCGCAAATATCAATGCACCAATTGCAGTGCAGTAAAGTTGTAATTCACTGGTTATTCCAGATGCTCGCCAAATCTGGAAGAAACCAGAGGTTATTTGTATCCCTCGAAAACCTCCACCTACATCCCCATTCAATATTTCTTGGCCTACTATTGGCCAAACTACTTGGGCACTGGGTTTGATGTGAGTGGGATCAGCCAGCCATGCTTCATAATTGGAGAAACGAGCGCCGTGAAAATACATCCCACTTAGCCAAATAAAGATGATGGCTAGTTGACCAAAATGAGCGCTAAAGACTTTACGAGAAATCTCTTCCAAATCCTTAGTATGACTATCAAAATCGTGAGCATCAGCATGTAAGTTCCAGATCCAAGTGGTAGTATCAGGGCCTTTAGCTAGCGTCTTTGAGAAATGACCAGGTTTGGCCCATTTTTCAAAAGAGGTTTTTACAGGATCTCTCTCCACTACGATCTTTACTTCTGGTTTCGGTGAACGAATGATCATTTAATTCTCCCCTTTTCGGATGGGACATAAATAAGAAGAACCCTGCCAATAGCAATTAGTGAACTTCCGCGAGATATATCTCAACTTGTTTCTCCCCTTATTTTCTAGTTTATGACTGGAGCGACTATGATACGGGAGTCGATCTGAGGCAGGTGTTCAGTTTTATTATGACATATCTTCGAGGTGCTCAATGGACCGTGGGCTGTTACCATAAAGAAAAAGGCTTTTTAGTGTAATAGAAAAAGCAACGGTGATTATTACACCGTTTCTAGATGGATAAATATATATATATCTGTCTGTATATATGGATATATATATTTATCCATCTATTGATACTCCTCCATATGTCCCATATCAAAGCCATCCATTATAAATCGTTATTCATGGATCATTAATGAAAGACGTCTCCGGATGGATTTTACCCCTATTAAGAATATCCATCAACAATCCAGAATCAAAAAAGGTATTCTTTTTTTTTATATTATAAATCAATTTCTATAAGATGTCGATAGAATCTCATTTTTGGTACTATTCTGGAAGAATCCCATTGATTTCGAGTCAGATATTAAATAATGAAAACGATTTCCCAATAATAGAAATTCTCATTCTCCAAAGCGTCCTGTAATCTTTAACCAATTTTGTGCTTCGATGTAATTGCCCGGAGCAAGTGCTATAGCTTGTTCCCAATACTCAGCAGCTTGATCGAACCAAGCCTCCGCAGTTTCAGGATCTCCCTGTCGAATGGCCTGTTCTCCTCGGTCGGGATAGGTCAACTTGGAAAAGTTTTCTTCCCTCAGAACCGTACTTGAGAGTTTCCTACCTCATACGGCTCAATCCACTATTCTTTAGTCCTCTACCAAAATTTCCAAAATATTATTGAATTGGAGATGATTCATTGGGAGTTCATATTAACCAAAGGACCAAAAAAAGTAAATGACATGAGTTTCCGATTTCACTTCCAATCAATTCAATGATCAGGTTCTATCTTTTCTCCTACCCTCAAAAAGATGAAGTATAGAAAGAGATATACTTCAGATTGATTGTCCAAATCAAAGTCTTTTTGCAAGGTAACTATCTCAGTTCCGTATAGAATTTTTGGAGAGTACTCTCTGAGTACTTCACATCTTTAGGATCTGATGCTACACCGCTGCTCAATAGCTTAGTAGATCAACTCTATTACATAAGTTGATTCCTGATTCTTGTCAATGAGCAGATTTGATCGTATCAGCCCGAACCTTCTTTCAATAATTGATCTTTATGGTGCTTCCATCATCAATTGAATTTTTTATCCATGGAATATTTAGGCTCTATCTATTCATATTCGGGCTCCTATGAGAGATGCTTTTTTTTTTTTTCGCTACAGCTGATAAAAACCGTTACTTGGGACGGTGCATATGTAGGAAGCCTTTTATTTTGTCCTTGCTCGTACTAGTTATTAACTAAGTTATTCTATGGTACAGATAGCCGCACGTAATGACAGATCAAGGCCGTATTATTAAGAGCTTGTGGTAAGGATGGGTTCCGTTCTAATGCTTGGAAATAATATTCCAAAGCCTTCGTATGTTCTCCATTACTTGTATGCACAAGACCTATATTATATAGTATATAACTTCGATCATAAGGATCAGTTTCCAGTCGCATAGCTTCATAATAATTTTGTAAAGCTTCCGCATATTCCCCTTCCGATTGAGCTGACATCCGTTACGGTCGTTCATTCCATTGAAATGATCTCCGCTTCAAAACCGTACATGAGATTCCCACCTCATACGGCTCCTCCTTTCTTTACAGTAGGTAATACGGGGAGTAATCCGTGGAATTGAAAAAAAAAAAAAAGATTCTGACCCAATATTATGAATTAACAGGGGCTAGTGTATTTCCAATAAAGATCTAACCATCCTTCTTGCAAAGATTCTTTTCCAAATACCAAGGATCTTAGTACTAGGAATGGAACCTCTAACAATTTCTTTGTTCTTAACGCCCTGTATTCTCCGGGGATTAATCACTTCAACAATCTCCGATGGTTCCATTATAAGGGTATCCAAAGTACAAACGAGATGGATGTTTGTTGTCCCAACCATTCTCACTACCCTTCAGAAAAGGGTAATGCATATGGGCTATAACGAAGCTTTTGTGTTGTCGATTTCCATACGTAGTGCTTTCTCCCCTCATGTGCGCCTATCAAATAGGTTCAACTATACAAGCAAGGCCTATTGCATAGGTGTAACCTTTCGCTCGGTACTAAAATCCTCAGGAGATGAGAGCATCTAAAGGTGCATTGACCGGGGATACACGACAGAAGGAATTGTTCTATCTCCAGAACTCACCTTCACTGAGCGTAAGTTTTATTTTACTCAATTTTTATTCCCGAATACCTTTTCTTTCCAAAAAAAAGAAGAACGGAAAACATATCAAATCACACCATCTCTGTAATAGGTAAATGCTTCTTTCTCCCCCGGAGCCATCGGGATTATTCGCAATAAGATATCTGCTATAATTGTGAAGGTCTTATCAATAAAATTGTCATTTCTCTGAGATCTAGGCATAGTCAATTACAGATTTGATAATTTCCTTCATTCCCTTACGCAAATGATTCCATGAACGAAATTTTTTTTTCTGGTGCACGATACCATAAAATGGATTTCCTTACAATCGTAAATATGTTCTCATTCTATCTATTCCAATCCAATTTCTTCTTTAAAATGGGAATAGATAGGGAATATTTTTAATAATTGTTCATTAGTAATATGAATAATAACGGAAAAAGATTCGTATTGAAAGAAGACTAGATTGGGTAAACTCGGGAAGTCCGGTTCGATTATGATCCGAACAAAGAAAGAGTTAAACGATCGAGCATTGCATAATGAGAATGCAATGCCCACCTAGCAATTGTGGGCTTTATCCATATAGATAAAGGAATATAGGGAAAATATAGTCATCATGACACAGGATCATTGCCAAAGAATGAGTTATTATACAATTGATAAGATGATCACTACAGATTCATATATGATCATAATATGGAATGGATCAGTTAATCTGTCTTAAATTATTGATTAGGCGATCCGAATACGTCGGATTAACAGGGATGATTGAGGATTTCCTAAAATAGGAGGAAGTTGGAGAAAATGTCCTTTCGTCTTTCCGGGGGGGGGGGATGAAATCATTACCTTATTTATTATCTATTTATTTCCGAAAGATTGAACTGTTCGTACCCGAACAAAAAGAATTTGTAAGGAAGTTGCTATTCACTAATTTTGTTAATTAGAACCAAGAAATCTAATAGGAAAGATGGCCGAGCGGTTCAAGGCGTAGCATTGGAACTGCTATGTAGGCTTCCGCTTACCGAGGGTTCGAATCCCTCTCTTTCCGTATCTTCGCCCTACTATTTTCTTCTCATCCATTGTTTTTTCCAATCTATTGAATCCCAATAGGACGATTTCCTAATTACAGGATCAATCTACCTCTATTTGTAATAGAGAAAATAGAACGAACATTGGTTCGTGGTATGGGAAGAGTAAAGACTATTTTAAGAAGCAATAAAAGTATCGTAGATAACAAGTAACGTACGGAAGGATTATAAAATGTCTCCTTCGGGGAGGGGAAAAATAAGGGAGAAGAACAGAATTTCCAGATGCCCAGCAACCAACCCCTCCCTTTCATTTCATTCTCGATTCAAGCTTGACGGGAATAATACTCTACGACCAACAATTCATTAATCTTCAAACTGATCCATTTACTATCTATTATTTGATTGATGAATCCTTTATATTGTAAGGGATGAAAAGTCAAATGATTTGGCAATTTATCCCTCTGGAACAGGTCTATATTCTTCTTAATGATAGCTCTCAATCTTGGTTGATCTCTTATAGTAATCACATCTTGAGGTTTGCAAGGGTAACTTGGTATATCTACCATATGGTCATTGACCCGGATATGTCCATGATTCACTAATTGTCTAGCTCCAGGAATGGTGGGAGCCATACCCAATCGAAAAAGAATATTATCCAAACGCATTTCAAGTAATTGCAATAGGACCTGGCCCGTTGAGCCTTTGGCTCTTCTAGAAACACGAACATATTTCAGCAATTGTCGCTCCGTTAGTCCGTAATGAAAACGCAATTTCTGTTTTTCTTCTAGCCGGATGCGATATTGAGATATTTTCCTGGAAGAAGACCGATTCATATTCATAGAATCCTTTCTGTTTTTGGGTCTTTTACTAGTGAGCCCTGGTAAAGTTTTCAGACGACGTATTATTTTTAAACGAGGTCCCCGATAACGGGACATAGAAACTCCTTTTTCAATTAACAGATAGTGCTAGAAAAAAAAAAGAATAGTATAACTCGTATGAGTACTACTGGAATTCTTTTATAATTCTTTTATATGGAAAACAAAGATCTTTCTCCAATTTGTTATAGATCCTAATAGCTCCAATCATTTCATTCATCCCGTTCCTAGTTGGGAATAAGTGATCATGGCATGACGGACCCGACGAACAATCGTAAGAGTATTCTCCACTCCATCTTGATCCTAACAAAACTTTGTGGATTATGGAAATGAGAGGAACGGAAAAGAGCCAGCTATCGGGATCGAACCGATGACCATCGCATTACAAGTGCGATGCTCTAACCTCTGAGCTAAGCAGGCTCGATGGAATATAACTCCTCATTTCATTGGTGTGAGATCCATAGATTCCTTTGGAATCCTAACGATTATAGCGCGAATCGGATTCAATGACGCAATCCAGATTACGATTACAAAGGAACATTGTTTTAATGTAGATTCTTTCAAGGGAAAGAAGGGGTCAATTGATATCGATCGTTTTACTCACTCTTCCAAATCGACTAGGGGAGGATAATAACATTGCATTTCAAATGGAGAAATAATATAATGATTCCCAGTCATATTCGATTGGGATAGAGATAGAGATGGCGAGAGAAGGGGAGTAGGGGAGGATATTTCTACCACCCAATATTGAGCAAATATCCAATGAATAATGCTGATGGATATTACATAATAGGATTAGAACAAGGTATGATCTTGTTCTTCGAGAAGGGGATATGGCGGAATTGGTAGACGCTACGGACTTGATCGAATTGAGCCTTGGTATGGAAACCTACCAAGTGATAGCTTCCAAATCCAGGGAACCCTGGGATATTTTGAATGGGTAATCCTGAGCCAAATCCGGTTCATGAAGACAATGTTTCTTCTCCTAAGATAGGAAGGGGATAGGTGCAGAGACTCAATGGAAGCTATTCTAACGAATGAATCTCATTTGGTCCAATACTGTAGTTATAGAACGCTCTATTTACACCTCAAAAGTGGAGAGATATTTTATATAACATCAGACAAAACTGGACTGGCGATCAGAACTTGAATCGTTCCAAGCATTTTATTCATAAGATAGATGCCAGATTCGAGTTGAAGTACTGATTTGACATTAAGTAATCCAATTATGAACTTATCTACTCTAGATGGAAAATTGAATCAGTTTTTGGAATAAATGGTTGGACGAGGATAAAGATAGAGTCCAATTCTACATGTCAATGTCAACAACAATGCAAATTGCAGTAGGAGGAAAATCCGTTGGCTTTATAGACCGTGAGGGTTCAAGTCCCTCTATCCCCACCCAAGTTCGTTCCCGAACGGACTGATCTATTTTCTCCAATTCCATTGGTTCAAATCCATTCTAATTTCTTCTCTAAGAGAAGAAATTAGAACATGAATCTTTTCATCCATCTTATGACAAGTTGAGTTGATCCGTTAATCAGTTGATCATATGATCTCATTTTGTGATATATGATCTACATAGATTAGATCGTTTTAAATTATTCAATTGCAGTCCATTTTTTCTCATATTAGTGACTTCCAGATCGAAAATAATAAAGATCATTGTAAAAACTGGGAAAAATACTTTTTCCTTATTTTTAGTTGACATAAGTTAAGAACCTGTACCAGGATGATCCACAGGGAAGAGCCGGGATAGCTCAGTTGGTAGAGCAGAGGACTGAAAATCCTCGTGCCACCAGTTCAAATCTGGTTCCTGGCAAGATGTCAATATCCATGTCTCCATATCCATCCATCTATTCTATCTAGACATATCCGTATGTATCTGTACATACGGAGACACCCCGATCAAAATAGATAGATGAATAAATCTGTTCTCCCCCTCTTCTTTGCTCATATTGTCCCTCCCTGTCCGTTCCGATTGAATCCCGATACTCTGTACATATAAAAAAGTAGGATCGAGAACTCAGAGGACAAGATTTGACGGTGGGACTAAGAATTCGGCTCCGATACTAGTCGGAATCTATTCATCCTATTCCATCCGAATCAAAATGGGATATATTATCCCAACGATAGATCTATAATTCCAGAGTTGAAGTAGATCCAAATGTTGCAAAGGGTATCTCGAAAGTAGATTCGAATTGAGGTTCAGAAGATTGATGTAATAACTTTTGATCATAGTTTCTAGTATGAATACTGGATCCAATATGATGATCCCTATGATTTATAGGGAAATATTTTCTTCTTTCCTTGTTGGAGTTCGGGCCTCATATATCCATCGAACTAACTTTTATTTCACGAAGTTTCGTTATAGCATCTATAATAACCTCTGGTTCAGTTGGGCAATCTGGCGAATAGACATCCACAGGAATTAACTTATCTACTTCGTGAACGGTACTATAAGAATCTGTACCAAACATTTCTATGTGATAGTACATGCTCCCAGGGCAACTACAGATTTTGGTTCCGGCATTTGTTCGTATAATCAATCTCACTACAGAAGGAGCCTTTTTCATGGTCACAGTCCCCGCTGTTATAATGAGGTCAGCTCGTCCAGGACCAATGGGGTAGTTTAAATACCTGGATTCAAAATTGTTTGATCAAGTAAAGGTAACTCCATAGGATTCATCATTGGCTTTATGCCATTTTGTACTCCCCTCCCCCACTCGGAAACTAAGGAACATTCCAATGTTCCTTTTTGCCACGTATGCACTGAACCAAAGATGAAAATAAGCACGAGAATTGAAGCTCCTATAAATGCAGATATACCCTGTATACTAGAATAATAGCCCATAGAGAAAGGGAGACTGTTCCAACATCAAGAACAACAAGAACTGGAGCGAACATATAATGATCTTAGATCGGATCCAAGTATCTCCCCATTGGTTCGATACTTGATTCGTAACTAGTAGTCCGGTTCTTGAGGGAGCCAAACCTCTGGAAATCAAGGATGCAAGAATAGGTAGGAATGATACTAGATATTAATGAAAATATCCAGCCGTATTATATTCGGGAAATAGGAACATGAATATACTCCTTTGAAATAGATCAAATTCTTCTATTTTTCCGTCAACTTCTTCATCATTCTCCCACCCACCATGAGTGGAAGACCAAAGGACCGAACAATCAATACAATCAATTCTAATTGATTCACATATTATTGTTTGTTTTGTCCATGGCTTATTATAAAAATGAAATGTTATTTGAATGTCTATTGATAATATTTGACATGAATCAAGTATGAGAGAAAGAATGTAAATGGGTCCCGATCCCGAACTAACCCATTTTAGATCTGAGTCTATACTCATATTATAGAATGAGTATGTTGATGATCTTTATCCAGCATCCATGGCTGAATGGTTAAAGCGCCCAACTCATAATTGGCGAACTCGCGGGTTCAATTCCTGCTGGATGCAGGGGAACTGCACATATCCATTATTGATGGAATGGGGAAGAAGTATGAAGAATAACAACAAACAATTGAAGCATACCAAGCCTTTCATTTTATTGAAAGGCTTGGTATGCTTCAATTAAGCAATACACGATAACAATCCATCAGAGTATTATCCGCCTATTGAAATAGATTCAACAGCGGCTAGATCCAGAGGAAAGTTGTGAGCATTACGTTCGTGCATAACTTCCATACCTAAGATATAATATATCTGTATCATTAAATTTGTATATGATCCGATATAATAATAGCTACAGGCTTTACGAGAAAAGGAATAAAAAATAGAAAAAAAAAAAAAAAAGAAAGGAGGGATAAAAATTTATGGATGAAGTGAAATATCCAGTACTTACGGAAAAAAGTATTCGTCTATTGGAAAGGAACCAATATACTTTTAACGTCGATTTGCAATCGAACAAAACAAATATTAAAAATTGGATTGAAAATTTCTTCGATGTTAAAGTAATAGCTATGAACAGCTATCGCCTCCCTGAAAAAGGAGGAAAGAGAGGGTCAATGATAGTACATCCAATACGTTGTAAACGTATGATTATTACACTTAGAACCGGCGATTCTATTCCACTCTTTTCAGAACAATAAGATTTCAAAATTGAAACTAAATGGCCATCCGTTCATATAGAATTTTAACTCCGGATACACACAATAGATCTGTATCAGGTTTCGATGGAAGAGTGCAGTTGGACCCGCAGAAGAAATTGACCTCTGGACAACATCATTGTGGGAAAGGTCGTAATGGAAGAGGAATTATTACCGCAAGACACAGGGGAGGGGGTCACAAGCGTCTGTATCGTCAAATTGATTTTCGACGGGATAAGGAACACATATCAGGAGAAATTGTAACCATAGAATACGACCCTAATAGAAGTGCATACATTTGCAAGGTGCATTACAAGAATGGCGATAAGATGTATATTCTGCATCCCAGAGGGGTCATGATTGGAGATACTATTCTTTCTGGTCCAAAAGCTCCTATATCAATAGGAAATGTCCTACCTCTGAGTGCGGTTTGAATTATTAATTTACGTGATCGGAAGCAACCGATTGGGTTTACAGCGAAACCCATAAATCTATCACTGATCCAACTAGGACACTTTTACGGGACGAACCCCAAAGGGAAACTGAGGATAAATGACAGCAGGTGATTGGATCCAAAAATTGTTCATATCGGATCATTGGTTCCGAAGATATGATAATATGGAGAGGACCAGACTGTTTGTCCGAAGCATGAACAAAATGGGATAGAGGCACCCTCGAAAAAGACAGGTTACTCACATTTGATCTGATGGTCAGAGGCGGATTCGGAGCTGGACAGTGGTAGTAATTCCCAAAAGAAAAAAAGATGGGGAGAGGAAAAAAGTAAAAAGAGAGAGAAGAGAAAAAGATGTTTAATATGCCTCCTACGTTATCCATAAAATACAAAAGTATTAGCGTAATTTGATAAAGTCATTCATTCTGAATGCTACATAAAGAATATAAGCCAGATGATGGAATAGAGAGACCTAGGATGTAGAGAATCGGGACATAGAGAATACAATAGATGTTCCTTCTCATCTCGATTCTATTTATTTAATATATGTGAATATCATATACATCCAGAAAGCTGTATGCCCTGAGAGAGGCTTGTACAGTTTGGGAAGGGATTTTTATTCATCGGAATAAGAGTCTACTTCAACCAATATGCCCTTAGGCACGGCTATACATAACATAGAAATAACACTTGGAAAGGGTGGACAATTAGCTAGAGCGGCAGGTGCTGTAGCAGAACTGATCGCAAAAGAAGATCGATCGGCCACATTAAGATTACCATCTGGAGAAGTTCGTTTAATATCTGAGAACTGCTCAGCCACAATTGGACAAGTGGGTAATATCACTGCGAACAATAGAAGTTTCGGTAAAGCCGGAGCTAAACGTTGGTTGGGTAAGCGTTCTGAGGTAAGAGGAGTAGCTATGAACCCTGTAGACCATCCTCATGGAGGTGGGGAAGGAAGAACCCCAATTGGCAGGAAAAAACCTGTGACCCCCTGGGGCTATAGTGCACTTGGAAAGAAAAGTCGGAAGAGGAATAGATACAGTGATGCTTCAATCCTTCGTCGACGTGAGTAAGAATGGTTGGATATCCATAAAAAAAAAAAAAAAGGAAAGAAAGGTAATTGATCATGGCGCGTTCACTGAAAAAAAATCCTTTTGTGGCTAATCATTTATTGAGGAAAATTAAAAATCTAAACATAAAAAAAGAAAAGAAGATAATAGTTACTTGGTCCCGGGCATCTGTCATTGTACCCGCAATGATCGGTCATACAATTGCTGTTCATAATGGGAGGGAACATTTACCCATTTATGTAACAGATCGTATGGTAGACCACAAATTGGGGGAATTTGCACCTACTCTACTTTTTCAGGGACATGCAAGAAACGATAAGAAATCTCGTCGTTAATTGAGAGAGACTTGTCATTCATTGGGGAGGATGGAGTCAATGGGAAATAATAGTCCAGGTCCAGAGATACGAGCTTTGGCGAGAAATATACGTATGTCCGCTCATAAAGCGCGTAGAGTAATTAATCAAATTCGTGGTCGTTCATATGGACAAGCACTTATGATATTGGAACTGATGCCTTATGGGGCCTGTTATCCCATATCACAATTAATTCATTCTGCGGCGGCAAATGCAAATCACAATATGGGTTTGAATAAAGCCAATTTACTCGTTGGTAGAGTCGAAGTGAATGAGGGTGCTGTTTTGAAAAGGATTCAACCTAGAGCTCAGGGACGCGGTTATCCAATACAAAAACCCACTTGTCATATAACTATTGTATCGGAGGAAATATCCAGATCGAATGATCCGATTATGTCAATAGAATCCCGAAAAAAAGGATATGTATGGCGCAGAAAATAAATCCACTTGGTTTTAGACTTGGTGTAACCCAAAATGATCGTTCCCATTGGTTCGCACAACAAAGGAATTATTCCAAAGATCTCCGAGAAGATCAAAAAATACGTACTTGCATTGAAAACTATGTACGAACACATATAAAGAGCTCCTCGAATTATGGAGGAATTGCACGTGTAGAGATTCGCAGAAAGATCGACTTGATTCAGGTCAAAATCTATATTGGATTTCCCAACTTGTTGTTAATAGAAGGTAGGGGTCAAGGAATTGAAAAATTAAGAAACGATGTACTAAATATGCTCGATTCTGCGGACCGAAAACTTCACATTGCTATAGAAAAAGTTGCGAAACCCTATAGAAAACCTAATATTCTTGCGGAGTATATTGCCCTACAGCTAGAGAAGAGAGTTCCATTCAGAAAAACAATGAAGAAAGCTATTGAACTGGCTGAACGGGAAGAGGTAGAAGGTATTCAGATCCAAATTGCAGGACGTCTCGACGGAAAGGAAATTGCCCGGGTCGAATGGGACAGGGGAGGTAGGGTTCCCCTACAGACAATTCGGGCTAGGATTGATTATTGTTATTATCCGGTTCAAACCATCTATGGAGTTTTAGGGATCAAAATTTGGATTTTGGAAGAGTAGGAATTATTGGTCTTTTTTTTCTCCAATCTGCCCGATCATGGATCATCAATTCTATCAGATCGAATAGAAATTAGATTTACCATTTTGGAACCATGCTATGCTTAGTGTGCGACTCGTTGGAATCGAGCTTTTCATTCTTTTCCGGAGTTATGGAGAATTCGAAATAAGAACGTATTGGTCTCTATAAAAAAACTAGAGACTAACTCATTGCTTCATATTGCCAAGATCCAATAACTATGGGTAGATACTATCACCTCGTAAATACTTTCTTCCGCGAGAGAAAAATGATATTTTGATCTCTCGTGAAGCGAGAAAGGTGTTTGGTAATGCGGAAAAAGAAGAAAAAGGAGAAATCTTCTCCCAATATTGTATGGTTCATTAACTACCCTCCGAAAAGCAGTGTGATAAAGCATAAGAATCATCCTGATTCATTCAAGCAAGATTGAAGGAATTCAGTTTATGAAGGAGAAAGAGCTTCGGGTCGATGGAAACTAAGGAAATTGATTCCGTAACAGATGAAAATAAAGCTCCATTGCGGAGGGAAGACCTGGGCATTTAGATAGAAGCTATGGAACGATGGAACCTATGACTGCATAAGATCATATAGGAATCTTAATCATTCATTGGATAGGATGGCGAAATAAACCAAAAATCAATTAAGCTCATTGGAGTCTATAGGCCCCATGGAGCAAATATTGGAAGAGTCAATATTCGCCTGTGAAATTATTTATTAAGGCATTGGATGGAAATATAAGAGTTATTCGTCCTGTAAATTAGATTCTATATACAATATGTGTAATGCGTAGATATAGACTCATTTATATATAACTAATAACTATTGATTGTCCAATTTGACATAGATTATTCACGAGGAGCCGGATGAGAAGAAACTTTCATGTCCGGTTCTGAATTAGAGATGGGATCAAAATACTATTAACCATCGACTATAACCCAAAAAGAACAAAATTTCGTAAACAACATAGGGGAAGAATGAAAGGAGTATCTTACCGCGGCAATCGCATTTGTTTCGGTAGATTCGCTCTTCAAGCACTTGAACCCGCTTGGATCACATCTGGGCAGATAGAAGCCGGACGAAGAACGATTACTCGTTATGCCCGTCGTGGTGGAAAAATATGGGTACGTATATTTCCCGACAAACCTATTACAATGAGACCTGCAGAAACACGTATGGGTTCCGGGAAAGGATCTCCCGAATATTGGGTATCTGTCATCAAACCAGGTCGAATACTTTATGAAATGGGCGGAGTATCCGAAACCGTCGCTAGAGCAGCTGCTAGAATAGCTGCATACAAAATGCCTATACGTACCCAATTTGTTACTACTTAACCCATACAGAATCAAAGATTTCTTTCTGGTGGAAGAAGATTACTAGTTCGTAAGAACTATTCCTTTTTTTCTTTTTCATGTTATCTGCCGAGATAACAAATCTTTTGGAGGAAAAATGATTCAGTCTCAAACTTATTTGAATATAGCGGATAACAGTGGAGCCCGAAAAATAATGTGTATTCGAGTTCTAGGAGCAAGTAATCGTAAATGCGCTCATATAGGTGATGTTATAATTGCTATAATTAAAGAAGCAGTACCTAACATGCCCCTGGAAAAATCGGAAGTAGTTAGAGCCGTAGTTATACGCACCTGTAAAGAATTTGAACGTGACAATGGAATGATGATACGATCTGATGACAATGCAGCCGTTGTCATTGATCAGGAAGGAAATCCAAAAGGAACTCGAGTTTTTGGTCCGGTTGCTCAGGAATTGAGACAATTGAATTTCACTAAAATAGTTTCATTGGCTCCCGAAGTCTTATAAGTACTGATAGATCTTGTAGGAATCTTTGACTTAAAGTTAATCAAATGATACATGACATGGATCAATTCATTGCACCTCAGGCATATTCCTCAAAGAAGATCGAACATGCCTTTTATATCGAGACCAGGAATTCCTAAGAATTCGTTCGTCATGGGTAACGATACTATTGCCAATCTAATTACTTCTATAAGAAACGCTGACATGGTAGAAAAAGGAACGGTTCGAGTAACAGCTACTAATATTACCAAGAACATTGGAAGGATCCTTTTACGAGAAGGTTTTATAGAAGATGTTAGGGAGCATCAGGAAGGCCAAAAATCTTTTTTGATATCGACTTCAAAATATCGGAGAAGGAAGAAAAGGACATATATGACCACGTCAAAGCGTACCAGCAAACCTGGTTTGAGAATTTATTCTAATTATCGAGAAATTCCAAAAGTTCTAGGTGGAATGGGGATCGTAATTCTTTCTACTTCCCAAGGAATTTTGACGGATCGAGAAGCTCGACAGAAAAAAATTGGAGGAGAAATTTTATGTTATGTATGGTAATTGATCCAAATGTTGTCCAAAAATATGGATTCTGTAAGATATCCCCATAGTATGAAAAGTCGGAGCAAATCGAGACACCATTCATCTTCATCCAAGCACGTTAGTCAAGTTTTTGAATTAAAAGAGGAGGAGATTCGATGAAGAAACAGAATCTGATCCATGCGGAAGGTTTGGTTACTGAATCACTCCCCAACGGTATGTTTCGAGTTCTTACAGATAATGGATGTCAGATTTTGACTCATATTTCGGGTAGGATTCGACGTAATTCCGTACGAATACTACCAGGAGATAGGGTCAAGGTCGAATTAAGTGCTTATGATTTAACCAAAGGACGTATAATATATAGACTTAGCAACAAATCTTAAAACAATTGAATCACCTTTTGAACATCTGATAGGGATCGAGAATCATAGATGAAACAGACTCTCTGTCTCAGGAAACAAAATGTAATATGAGCAAATTGGAGGGTCACAAACATGAAAATTCGTGCTTCTATTCGTAGAATTTGTGGAAAATGTCGACCAATTCGTAGACGGAAACGAGTTATGATAATTTGTTCTAATCCGAGACATAAGCAAAAACAGGGGTAATCCTCTTCTATATAAATGAATGCATCTAGTGGTAAAACTGAACTCATAATTATTAATATGTCAAAAACTATAAAAAGAATTGGTTCACGTAGGAATGAACATCGAGTACTCAAAGGAGTTATTTACGTTCAAGCAAGTTTTAACAATACCATTGTGACTGCTACAGATGTACGGGGACAAGTTATTTCTTGGTCTTCTGCTGGTGCCTGTGGATTCAAAGGTACAAGGAGAGGTACACCATTTGCTGCCCAGACTGCAGCAGAAAATGTTATTCGCACATTAATGGATCGGGGTATAGGACGAGTAGAAGTTATGATAAGTGGCCCTGGTCGAGGGAGAGATACAGCATTACGAACCATTCGTAGAAGTGGCATACTATTAAGTTTTGTACGTGACGTAACCCCTATGCCACATAATGGATGTAGACCTCCCAAAAAGAGACGTGTTTAAGAATTGAATGAATTTCAAGAGAAAGAAATGATTTAATGATCTGATCAAATATTCTTGGTATGATTCGAGATGAAATCTCAGTCTCTATTCAGACACTACGATGGAAATGCATCGAATCCAGAGCATACAGTAAGCGTCTTCATTATGGCCGTTTTGCCCTATCCCCGCTCCGCAAAGGTCGAGCCGATACAATAGGCATCGCAATGCGAAGAGCTTTACTTGGAGAAGTAGAAGGAACATGTATCACACGTGTGAAATTAGAGAACATAAAACATGAATATTCTGCGATAATAGGTATTGAAGAATCAGTACATGACATTTTGATGAATCTAAAAGAAATTGTACTTAGAAGTGACTCGTACGGAATCCGAGAAGCTTCTATTTATATTGTTGGACCCAGAAATGTAACTGCTCAAGATATCATATTACCACCTTCTGTGAAAATAATTGATACTACACAACATATAGCTAGACTTACTAAATCAATTACTTCTGATATCAGATTACAAATTGAAAAAAATCGCGGATATATTATACATAGTTCAAATAATTATCAGGACGGAATTTTCCCTATAGATGCTGTTTTTATGCCTGTTCGCGATGCGAATTATAGTATTCATTCCTATGGGAGCGGAAATGAAATACAAGAAGTCCTTTTCCTGGAAATATGGACGAATGGGGGGTTAACTCCTAGGGAGGCACTTTACGAAGCTTCTCGAAATTTGATCGACTTATTTATTCCCTTCCTGCATGGAGAGGAACAGAACATCGATGGAATGAACAATAAAAAAGGGTCTAATATGCTTCCCTTCCCCCTTTCGCACGTATTGACTGATACGGGGGAAACGAAAGAAAAAATAGCATTTCAACATATTTTCATTGACCAATTAGAGTTACCCCCCAAAACCTATAACTCCCTCAGAAGAGCCAATATCCATACATTATTGGACCTCTTAAATTACAGTCGAGAAGATCTAATGAAAATTGAACACCTCGAGAAGGAATCTGTCGAACAGGTATTGGAAGTTCTACGAAAACGTTTTGCAATTGATCCACCCAGGAATTAGTTTCGGGTTCATAAAATGGTTGGTTTCATTCAATCTCTTCATTCATTTCCTTTCCCCAAGTTCTTTTGGAGAGTCATGATAATTATTTCGAATCTTTTAAATATCTCTTCTCTTTTCGTGGAATATTCGAAAGAAATCTCTGACAAGATGGGTATATCTAGGGAGATATAATTTGTCTTAAAGCAACTACTCCCTAGATATATGAAAAAAAAAAAATTGAAAGATTTTTATATTTGACAGTTGGATCAAATTGGATTGGAAAAGACCTAAAGTTAAAGATTCATCAATAGGCAATGCTGCCCCAATACCTAACCAAAGAGCTACTGCAGTACCGATCAAGGATACTGTTGTAGCTACTGGACGACGAAATGGATTCTGAAATTGATTCACATTCTCTAGAAAAGGCACCGTCAATGATCCCGCGGGTACTGAGGCCATTAAAAGGACACCTAATAATTTGTTAGGTACTGTACGAAGTATTTGGAATACAGGGAAAAGATACCATTCGGGCAATATCTCCAAAGGAGTTGCAAATGGATTTGCTGGTTCACCAATCATTGATGGTTCTAGAACCGCTAAACCTATTGTACATGCAATAGTACCTAAAATTACTACTGGAAAAATATATGAAAGATCATTGGGCCAAGCGGGCTCTCCATAATAATTATGTCCCATACCTTTAGCTAATTTAGCCCTTAATACAGGATCATTTAGGTCAGGTTTCTTTGTTATTGGGATAAGTAGATCTTTATGGATCTATCCCCCGAAAGAACCGGACATGCCGATTTTTATCATCCGGCTCGAACAATAACTGGAGGAAGTATATATCACTTATTTTTCCCGTGATGGAAGACGAATTGGAAGAATAGGAACTAATAATGTCTATGATCATCCATCATTGGTCATTTTATTATTCCAGTTAAATGCTCATTACCCAAGTAAGCTCACAAATTCGATCATGATCGATATGCCTTTTGGACCATCTTAGTCCTTGTAATTTGTGTTTATCACCACGAATAGACCTCAAAAGTTTTTTAGCATACAAGGTATTGACTTGTTATTGATCCGGCCTCTCTCCTTCCTTAGATCCCTTCTTTCACTCCAATAGTTTTCCCATCGAAATGGATGCAAGGGAAATGGATGCATTTTCACACTATGAATAAGTAAAGTCATATGGTCCAATTATTGAATATATGAAAATATTGCCCCATTGTCCGGATCTCGCGGAGCCCTTCCTGATTCGGATTCGATCATAGAAAGAATTCTCTTGGAACGTAACAAACTGACCAATGCCTTTCCACCCAGGTGCTAAACTTCCTATTTCTGATAAGGAAATTGGGACAGAGACACATTTGATAAGAAATCTTTATGTGGTAGATCGGATAAAGTATCTGCATGGCCTAATCAATAGTTCAAGTCACACACTCCCATAATCCATCTTCTCCGTCTGAGAATCTACTCCAATTATTTTTTTGTATTGGATGAATAATACTCCAAAATCGAAAGGAGAAATCCGAGGACCATATTTTCTATTTTCTATGGATATTTCCATTTTTGAATAATAAATATTCCTGGCGATGATATATTACCGTCGTTACTCGGGACAAGAAGTTATGAATAGTTATTTTCAATCTATCTTTCCTCTCTATAAAGGACCTGAAATACCCTGCTTACGGATCATTAGAAAGTGCATTGGCATAAATACAGCAGTAAGAAGGGGTAATATGAAAGTGTGTAAACTATAAAAACGAGTCAAGGTAGATTGACCCACACTAACACTTCCACGTAATAATTCTACCAAAGGAGATCCTATTACAGGAATAGCCTCAGGCACACCAGTCACAATTTTCACTGCCCAATAACCAATTTGATCCCAGGGCAAAGAATAACCAGTTACACCGAAAGATACGGTCAAGACAGCCAAAATTACACCTGTGACCCAAGTTAATTCACGGGGTTTTTTGAATCCACCTGTGAGATAAACACGGAATACGTGCAGGATCATCATTAGAACCATCATACTTGCCGACCATCGATGGATTGATCGGATTAACCAACCAAAGTTCACTTCGGTCATTAGGTATTGAACAGAGGCAAAAGCTTCTGTAACGGTCGGACGATAGTAAAAAGTCATAGCAAAACCAGTAGCTACTTGTACTAAAAAACAGGTAAGTGTGATCCCCCCTAGACAATAAAATATATTGACATGAGGAGGAACATATTTACTGGTGATATCATCCGCAATCGCCTGAATCTCGAGACGCTCTTCGAACCGATCGTATACTTTATTGAGATAGGTAAACTGAAATTCCCCCTCTGAAAACCGTACATGATAATTTCCCTTCATACGGCTTGAACAAGAACACGCAAATGCTTTTGAACACAAATATATAAATTGGGGAAAATATTGAGATACTTTATGGTTCGTTGCCTGACCGGCTGGAGAAATGAAGATGATTCGAAACAATCCAGCATTTCCATTAGAAGACTCTATAGTGCCAAAATTTCAAATAGTGCCAAAATTTCAAGTCGGCTCATCCCCATGATAAATCACTATAGGCCCTTTGAACAATCTTTTACCCTATTCGTGTGATATCAGTTCCCTAGAAAAGAACTAATATAGACGATTTATAGGAATTATCTTGTCGAGATCTCAATAGATGAATCAATCCAAACCTCAGATTTCAATTATACCCCGATGATTTTCTCAAAAGGTTCTCTGGGTAATAACCTTTTCATTTTTGCCCATTCGACGAAATAAAATATGCTAACTAAGAGAAATAAGATACTATATCATTCTTTGGTCATAATCAGCATAATTATGAGAGGGGATAGATCCTTCGATTTATTATAGGAAATACCTCTTTCAAATTCTTTATTGGAAGTCTGGTGACGAGGAAATGATAGGTACAAACCATAGTTCAGATCTTCCTGGAACATATCTATGATAGACCTCGTGCTCTAGAGATTCAATATTCTAGAAATGAAATATCCAACGAGGTAGGACCATCTTTATGAAGATAACAGATCGGTCTTCTGTACTATAAATATGGATCTATTTCAACAAGTCGCACACCCATATTCCAAAAATCCTTAGAGAAAAGTAATTACACGATCAAACTAGTGGAACAAGATAAGCTAAAAACTAAAAGCCACTATTTGGTCTGGGTTTGAATCCCTTAGTTCTTTTTTTTTTTCTTCAAGAGCTCACCAGGCTAATTTTGGAGTTCCTCTAGTCCCAACTAACCGGAATCCCATCCAATAAAACGGAAGAATTATAAATCTCCAAGATAATAGATAGGAATACTGCAAATAGAGCCATTGTAAAACCCATAAGAGCAGTAGTTCCCCATCCAGGAGCTACTTTACCATATTCTGAATTAAGCGGTTTTAAGGACGTTCCTACACGGGTTTCTCTTGGCGTGATTTTGGAAGTATCATCAATGGTCTGTGTAGCCATAGAAACTATTGTATTGGTTAAGATCTGTTAACTTTGTTATTATATGGTAAACATACCATGATATTGGGATCACCTAATAATGGAAACTGCAACCTTAGTCACCATTTCCATATCTTGTTTACTTGTAAGCTTTACTGGTTATGCCCTATACACCGCCTTTGGGCAACCCTCTAAACAACTTAGGGATCCTTTTGAGGATCACGAGGACTAATTGAAAGAATGACCTTCCCCTATAGGGAAGGTCATTCTTTCTTTGATGGGAGAGAAAGAATGAAGATTTGGAGAAGCAAAATTATTTCCCCCCTTTAGTCGGAACTTTGGGTGGTTCTCGGAAGAAAATAGCGAAAAAAATTATCCCTAGGGTCGATACCAACAGGAATGTATAAACCAATGCTTCCATAGATTTGATCGTAATTTACAATTATGGAGATAGCTTTCGTACTAATATTGATTAGAGAAGAGATAGGAGCAATATCATACCACTTGTCTTTTAGTAGTTGGATCTCCCAGTTTTTGGAATGCTCCAAATTCTATTCGAGAATCCAGATCCGGGTCGATACCAGCAAAAACATCTCTGAATAAGGTCCTAGCACCATGCCAAATGTGTCCAGAAAAGAAAAGGAGAGCAAATGTAGCATGTCCGAAAGTAAACCAACCCCTTGGACTACTACGAAAAACACCATCGGATTTTAGAGTAGCACGATCTAATTCAAAAATTTCACCTAATTGAGCACGTCTAGCATATTTTTTCACTATAGCAGGATCACCAAAACTGACCCTGTCAAGTCCACCACCATAGAACTCAACAGTTACACCTACTTGTTCAACACTATACTTTGATTCTGCCCTCCTAAAAGGAACATCGGCTTTCACAATTCCTTCTTTGTCCACCAGAACTACTGGAAATGTTTCGAAAAAGGTAGGCATACGACGTACAAAAAGCTCATTTCCCTCCTTATCTTTGAAGATAGGGTGTCCTAACCAACCAACAGCTATTCCATCTCCATTGTCCATTGCACCCGCTCTGAATAACCCCCCCTTAGCTGGATTATTACCAATGTAATCATAAAAAGCGAGTTTCTCGGGAATTTTGGACCAAGCTTCTGATAGGCTCAAATTTTCGGCCAGACCGGCACGAACCCGTCGATCTATTTCTTGTTGGAAGTACCCCTGATCCCACTGGTAACGAGTGGGACCAAATAATTCGACCGGAGTAGTTGCGGAGCCATACCACATGGTCCCAGCAACAATGAAAGCTGCAAAAAACACAGCAGCAATACTGCTGGATAGGACCGTTTCAATATTCCCCATGCGTAATCCTACGTATAAACGTTGGGGAGGACGAACACTGAGATGGAATAGACCTGCTAATATACCCAAAATACCCGCTGCTATATGATGAGAAGCTATTCCTCCCGGAACAAAAGGATCAAAACCTTCAGCTCCCCATGCTGGATCCACTGGTTGTATTTTTCCAGTTAGTCCATAAGGATCAGACACCCATATCCCAGGACCGTACAAACCCGTTACATGAAATGCTCCAAATCCGAAACAAGCTACTCCTGAGAGGAATAAATGAATTCCAAATACTTTTGGCAAATCTAAACAAAGTTTTCCCGTACGTTCATCATAGAATATTTCCAGATCCCAATATACCCAATGCCAAATAGCTGCCAAAAACATCAGGCCAGAAAACATGATATGTGCCCCGGCCACACCTTCATAACTCCAAATACCGGGATTAATTACAGTTTCTCCGGTGATGTTCCATCCACTCCATGAATCCTTTATTCCCAAACGAGTCATAAAGGGTATAACGAACATACCTTGTCTCCACATTGGATCAAGAACAGGGTCGGATGGATCAAAAACTGCTAATTCATACAGAGTCATTGAACCGGCCCAACCAGCAACTAGAGCTGTATGCATTATATGTACAGAAATTAATCGGCCAGGATCATTCAATACGACGGTATGAACGCGATACCAAGGCAAACCCATGCAAACACCCCTTTATCGGAAAAAGTAGACACTATGTAACTTTCTCACATTGGATTGGAAGAGATCATGTTATCGAGCTAGACCCGGATCATCTCGAAAGTGAACATCTATTCACTTGGACATTGCTAATGATGGAACAGAACAGGTTTTAAACAATTTTGTTCATACATAATTGCAGGTAGAGACAAAGATATTTTATCGTTTGTATGTACCAATACACAATGTAGGGATTGGTCCCATTTATATTGATAAAAAAAAAGAGGAAACGATATCTTCTCATCCTTCCATTCGTCCATGAACGATACCTTTGCAATTTATGGACCAGGTGATATATAATTTTTGATTAAAAATAGAATTTTTCTACTCAAGAGCGAAGCTATTACTGTTTATGGAACAGGAATACTTTACGGCGGAAAAAAGAAAATACTGAGCATAGTTAAAATGCTCAGTCAAAATGAGAACTTTATCATTTTGTGTTATGCAATGAAAAAAAGTATAACTTCTGTTTTGACCTTTTTGGCCATTTTTATCCTTCTTCAAAGGGTCAAAATAGGAAGTCAGTCTCCAGGTTAATGGGTCTTTTCCGTTCCGTAGAAAGATTCGGGGTTATTCGTTTTCAGGATCAATAGTGTACGAACGGAGAGAGAGGGATTCGAACCCTCGGTACGGATGATCCGTACTACGGATTAGCAATCCGCCGCTTTGGTCCGCTCAGCCATCTCTCCAAGATGGAAGAGTTCATGTGTAACAAAATGAATGGTGGAGTAAAGGTGTATACCATAGTATGTACGGATTGTATCGGCAATATAATGAATATTGCAATTATTCAGTTGGATAAAGAACAATCTAGTCAATCGTATTGCTCATTTCGTTCAAAATAGTTATTTCTTTTCCTCTCTTTTTTCTGACCTGCTTGGCCTGGCCATCGGCCAGGCCAAGCAGGTCAGAAAAATTATTCATACAGTGCTTGACCTAATTTGAGAGCTAGAATACTGGCTGTAAAGGCAAGAAAAAAAGCTATCAAAAATTGAACTAATGTAGCCCCATTCTCGCCATAGCCTCTATCGCCGCCCTCCTCTTCCTCGCCATAGCCTCTCTTTTAACCTCGCAATAGCCTCTCTTTTAACCAGTTGATTAAACTCTTCTGAATAAATAAATCGTATTATAAATATACCAAATATAATTAAGGAAATCCCTGTAAAGACAACAAAAAAAGTGATGAAGGATCGAATCATCTTTATCCCCCTAACTAGCGATAAGAAATATGTAGGTTTTTAATACCAAGGGTATATATGTCATGTCTTTTTTTTTTTTTTTACCATAGTAGACTAGACTCATTATAGCTTACTAATCGAACCTACGCCAATGGGTAGTCTTCGTATCAGCTCAGCCCGTAGTTTCCAGATTTATGATGCATAATATAAATGATGAGGGGCCCCTTTAACTCAGCGGTAGAGTAACGCCATGGTAAGGCGTAAGTCATCGGTTCAAGTCCGATAAAGGGCTCATGTTTCCCACAAAGAAAAATAGGTTCACTCTCCCAACTCTCGAACAAGTTGTTCGGTCGTGGACCTCTATCAAATATGTGATAGAGATGAAGTATAAGGATAAAAAAATAGGTTCACTGCACATAACCTATTGTAGAGAATCCTAGTTGATCAAGATCTTCGCCCCGATATTTAGCAAAGGGATAGATACAGCCGGGATTTTCGATTGAACGGAAAAGGATTTTGTTAAACCCCAACGGAATGCGTTGCGTTTGGATGGAGCTAAAAGCCACATGTCCGATCGATACTTTGACTGCACGATGGATTGCTTGGAACATATGATATTTGAGAGAACTCTCGAATTTTTCGAAGAACTAGCAATAAAAATGAAAAAAAAAAAAAGAGTTTATAGGTGTGATCATCTGGTATCGGATCAATCTCGATCGATCCAAGATACTAATCTGCCTGCTCTGGTCCAACGTTCCCATCCATCGATCTCGATAAGGACATGAGATTGATATGATCTGAAAGACTTTTCAAGTCCAAGTCATAGGGACTTGGAGGGGATATATATATATATAAGTAGTATAACTTAGTGGAATTTATAGGGCTATACGGGCTCGAACCGTAGACCTTCTCGGTAGAACAGATCAAAGTTCTTATTATCAAAATAAATTGAACTGTTCCAAGAACCCAACATGCATTTTATCGCATTGGGCTCTTTCATTAACTGATGGAAAGATCGGTTAGTCTGCCATTCTCCTCTTTCCCGGAAGATACTAATATGGCTCCGTGTGCTCCAAATTATTACCCTTCGGAAGCAATCCCAAAGTTATTCAAAAGGTTTATTTGACGTAGGTCTGCCTTGCTCGGGCATAGATTGACTCAAATAGAGTCTCTTCTATCGCTCCAAAAGTAAAATATGAACTTCATACACCTAAAAGTTCATAGAGCGAAAAGAATCTATTTTGAGGTCCCCGTATTATACTCATTATGCCTGGCATTGAACGGAGCTGGGATTGACCATATCAATTAGATCCGTAATTCGAATCAGATCGAACTTCATCTTTGTCATGCTATTGTTCCCCAGAGAAACAAATGGATAGAGTAAGACTATTTCACATAGAATCTATTTCGTGGATCGGACGAATCGATAAACTCTCCCGAAAACCATTGGCGCACGTGTAAACGAGGTGCTCTACCTTGCTGAGCTATAGCCCTTCCTTGCCAGTCTTGATGATACACTACTATACTAACCAGATGGATCACTTTCTGTCAAGGTAGATATTTCATGATCCAATACTATGATCTAATACGTTCCAATAAGTTCGATCTGTGCCAGGGACACATACATTGTCTATACATTTAATTCGATTTAGAATCGTTTAGAAATCCAACTCTACCTATGAGAATAAATGACCCACTTAACTCAGTGGTTAGAGTATCGCTTTCATACGGCGAGAGTCATTGGTTCAAATCCAATAGTAGGTAAACTTATTAGATACCATTGAAGACTCGATGGCATCTAATAAGTTTTACTCCCCTTGTTTGGATCTAGGCGGAACATTGAATCCATTTTTTCAGATCATTATAGAAAATGTTAATTAGAGTCGGAGGGGCTAGCATTGATAGCCTCTAATAGTGTTCTAGCTCTTTTCAGAGCTACATCAGCCTCAATTACTTGTCTTTTGCCTTCGGCTTGAGCTAAGCAAGCTTTAGCTCTTCGAAAAGTTTCCTGGGCTTTTTGGAGATCGATGTCAACATCTCTCTCTGCATTATTTACCAATATAGTGATTCTATCCTTGTCTATCTTGGCGAAACCGCCCATCAAAGCCATAGTTGACCACTTCCCATTGAGACGTATTTTCATAACTCCTATATCTACAGCTGTCACAAGTGAAACATGATTGGGTAATACGCCCATTTGACCACTATTAGTAGATATAATTATTTCTTGAACTTCTGAATCCCAAATGACTCGATTAGGAGACAGTACACGAAGATTTAGGGTCATGTTATAAATTAATTTTCCATGTTAGAGTTTATAGCCTTCACGGTAGCTTCATCAATATTACCCACCAAATAAAAAGACTGTTCGGTAAGACCATCTAATTCTCCAGAAAGGATCATTTGAAACCCTCTAATTGTTTCCATGAGACCAACATATTTGCCGGGGGAACCTGTGAATACCTCTGCTACGAAAAAGGGTTGTGATAGGAAACGTTCAATTTTTCTTGCTCTTGCCACGATTAAACGATCTTCCTCCGATAATTCATCCAGTCCAGGAATAGCTATAATGTCTTGAAGTTCCTTATAACGTTGTAAAGTTTGCTTAACCCCTTGTGCAGTTTCGTAATGTTCTTCGCCTACGATCCAAGGTTGGAGCATAGTCGATGTTGAATCTAAAGGATCCACTGCTGGATAGATACCCTTCGCAGCTAATCCTCTCGATAGTACGGTAGTAGCATCTAAATGTGCAAATGTCGTAGCAGGAGCAGGGTCGGTCAAGTCGTCAGCAGGTACATAAACTGCTTGAATCGAGGTTATGGATCCCTTTTTTGTGGAAGTAATTCTTTCTTGCAAAGAACCCATTTCCGTACTAAGAGTTGGCTGATAACCCACGGCGGAAGGCATTCTGCCTAATAGGGCGGATACCTCTGATCCCGCTTGGACAAAACGGAAGATGTTATCAATAAATAATAGTACGTCTTGCTCATTGACATCTCGGAAATATTCGGCCATGGTTAGAGCAGTTAAACCGACTCTCATACGAGCTCCTGGTGGTTCATTCATCTGACCATAGACCAGAGCCACTTTGGATTCTGAGATTTTTTGTTCATCAATTACTCCCGACTCTTTCATTTCCATGTAAAGATCATTCCCTTCACGGGTACGCTCTCCTACTCCTCCAAATACAGATACCCCTCCATGAGCCTTAGCAATGTTGTTGATCAACTCCATAATAAGTACTGTTTTACCCACTCCAGCTCCTCCAAATAAACCGATTTTTCCCCCACGGCGGTAAGGAGCCAAAAGATCTACTACTTTAATGCCTGTTTCGAAGATGGATAATTTTGTGTCCAACTCTGTAAAGGCGGGAGCAGTTCTATGAATAGGAGATGTTATGCGAGCATCTACAGGACCCAAATTATCGACAGGTTCTCCAAGAACATTGAAAATTCGTCCGAGAGTAGCTCCACCAACTGGAACACTTAGAGGAGCTCCCGTGTCAATCACTGTCATTCCTCTCGTCAACCCATCTGTAGCACTCATAGCTACAGCTCTAACCTTATGATTTCCTAATAATTGTTGTACCTCACAAGTAACCTGAATTTCCTGACCGGCTGTACCTTGACCCTGAACTTTCAATGAATTGTAAATATTAGGCATATAACCTGGAGAAAAAGAGACATCCAGTACTGGGCCAATGATTTGAGCAATATATCCCACATTTTTTTCTACAAGTGCGGAAACCCCAAGAACAAGAGGATTGGTTCTCATATCATACAAAAATGGAAAGAATTTCCATGAAGAATATATAACAGAAATATTATTTTGCCAATATCATCAAAAAAAAAAAAAAAAAAAAAAAATGTTCCATATCGGGTTGATCAGATCAGTCAATAAGAAATGGAAGTGACCACCTTGGTAATATCCTACTTTATTGAAAAGTTGAAATTCATTCATATTTGGAATATGAAGTAGGTAGATGGATATGAATAAGGTTCATGAGGAAGTCTTCGATTTCTCTATAACTAGAACCAATTTCTCCATAACTAAAACCGAAAATACTTCAACATTATGTCCAGATAATCTGTGAAATATGAAACTTGAACCCTATTCATGACCTTTCTCTCATTGATCATTATCTCTTCATACGCACATCTGTATATGTATTTTAATATGGAGAATTCGCATCATTATGGTCAAAGGTCAGTTCGGTTCCTTAATTTCATTCATGAACTAGTTTAACCACTGAAAGGCGCTCGGGTCAATCCACGGAGGAAGAACTTCAAGAGCAAAGATTGGGTTGCGTCATACATAAAGAACATTATACAATGAGAGTGTATCTAGCAAATATTATTGCCCAATAACGGACGACTTTTTGTAGTAGATTTCTGTCAAAATCTATTGTTTACGTTCGATCCATGTCGAGCAGACCTCGTCCTTGCGAGAAATCATTATTAATAAAGGAGGGACTTAGACTTATGTCACCAAAAACAGAGACTAAAGCTAGTGTCGGGTTCAAAGCTGGTGTTAAAGATTACAGATTAACTTATTATACTCCTGAATATCAGACCAAAGATACGGATATCTTGGCAGCATTCCGAGTAACTCCTCAACCTGGGGTGCCAGCCGAGGAAGCGGGTGCAGCAGTAGCTGCTGAATCTTCCACCGGTACATGGACCACTGTTTGGACCGATGGACTTACTAGTCTCGATCGTTACAAGGGGCGATGCTATGACATCGAGCCCGTTCCTGGAGAGGAGAATCAATTTATTGCCTATGTAGCTTACCCCTTAGACCTTTTCGAAGAAGGTTCTGTTACTAACCTGTTCACTTCCATTGTAGGTAATGTATTTGGATTCAAGGCCCTACGGGCTCTACGTTTGGAAGATTTGCGGATTCCCCCTGCTTATTCCAAAACTTTTCAGGGTCCACCTCATGGTATCCAAGTTGAAAGAGATAAATTGAACAAATATGGTCGTCCTTTATTGGGATGTACTATCAAACCAAAATTGGGTCTATCAGCCAAAAACTATGGTAGAGCAGTTTACGAATGTCTCCGTGGTGGACTCGATTTTACCAAGGATGATGAGAACGTAAATTCCCAACCATTCATGCGCTGGAGAGACCGTTTTGTCTTTTGTGCGGAAGCAATTAATAAGGCTCAGGCTGAGACGGGTGAAATTAAGGGACATTATTTGAATGCTACTGCAGGTACATGTGAAGAAATGATGAAAAGGGCAGTATTTGCAAGAGAATTGGGAGTTCCTATTGTTATGCATGACTACCTGACGGGAGGTTTTACCGCAAATACTTCTTTGGCTCATTATTGCCGAGACAACGGCCTACTTCTTCACATTCACCGCGCGATGCATGCAGTTATTGACAGACAAAGAAATCATGGTATGCATTTCCGTGTACTGGCTAAAGCATTGCGTATGTCCGGTGGAGATCATATTCACGCCGGTACTGTAGTAGGTAAACTTGAAGGGGAACGAGACGTCACTTTAGGGTTTGTTGATCTACTGCGTGATGATTTTATCGAAAAAGATCGAAGTCGTGGTATTTACTTCACTCAAGATTGGGTATCTATGCCAGGCGTTCTGCCCGTAGCTTCAGGAGGTATTCACGTTTGGCATATGCCTGCTCTGACCGAGATCTTTGGGGATGATTCCGTACTACAGTTTGGTGGGGGAACTTTGGGACATCCTTGGGGAAATGCACCTGGTGCAGTAGCTAATCGGGTTGCTCTAGAAGCTTGTGTACAAGCTCGTAATGAAGGACGTGATCTTGCTCGTGAAGGTAATGAAGTGATCCGTGAAGCTTGTAAATGGAGTCCTGAACTAGCTGCTGCTTGTGAAATATGGAAGGAGATCAAATTTGAATTTGATGTGATTGATCGCTTGTAATCCAGTGACTTTCGTTCTACCAATCGGACTCGGCCCAATCTTTTACCACTACCACAAAGATTAGTCCAAATCGTGAGCGGAGATATGGGATTTCAGATATCAATATCTATATATCAATATCTATAGATATTGATATATAGATATTTCCAAGGTCAAATATCTCAAACAGAGTGATTTATGAAAATTTGTTTTGGTCAAGCATTAAATAACGAATCCTATTCATCCTTTACAATGATCTTATAGATCATTCGATAGGGCTGGTAGCTCAGTGGATCAGAGCTCATGGGTCCGGACCGTGAAGTCAAGGGTTCAAATCCCTTCTAGCCCAAAAGATGTTGTATTTGAAATGAAGATTCCTTTCCATCGCGGTATAGGAGAGAATCTTTCTTTATAACAGAATAAAGGATTCTATCATAATCCCGGATCGATACTTCAGGTTCCTAATCAATAATGAATGGAGATGATTTCTCAATGATTCATTCCACTATTGATTAATAATTTTCATCATTGTATTTATACTTATATGACTTCTCTTCATACAAAATAAGATAGGAAAAGTAAAAATTTTCACCTTTATATGGAAGGAAAACTCTATGTCTATAAAGGAGTGGTTCGAAGACAGGCGTAAAATAACTGGATTACTCAAAAATTCGGTCGAAAGGGATAGTAAGGATGCCAATGAGACGGAGAAAAACAAGAATCTAAGTATTGATTACGCCAAAATTAATAGGTTATGGGCTCAATGCGATAATTGCGAGAGCTTGCTCTATATCAGATTTTTGAGAGAGAATCAAAGTGTTTGTAAAGAATGTGGATATTATCTGCAAATGAATAGTTCAGATAGAATAGAACTTCCAATTGATCGTGACACTTGGCGTCCTATGGATGAAGACATGTACACTCTAGATGTTCTTCAATTTCATTCTGAGAATGAACCTTCTCATTCTGATCATCTTGATTCTGAGGATGAATCTTATAAGGATCATATCACTTTTTATCAAATAGAGACAGGTTTAACTGATGCTATTCAAACAGGCATAGGTCAATTAAATGGTATTCCTATCGCACTCGGAGTTATGGATTTTAAGTTCATGGGAGGTAGTATGGGCTCTGTAGTAGGTGAGAAAATAACCCGTCTGATCGAGCGCGCTACCGCGGAATCTCTTCCAGTCATTATGGTGTGTGCTTCCGGAGGAGCACGCATGCAAGAAGGAAGTTTTAGTTTAATGCAAATGGCTAAAATAGCTTCTGCATTATATATTCATCAGAAGGATAAAAAGTTGTTATATATATCGATTCTGACGTCTCCAACAACTGGTGGAGTGACTGCTAGTTTTGGCATGTTGGGAGATATTATTATTGCCGAACCTAAAGCGTACATTGCATTTGCAGGTAAAAGAGTAATCGAACAGACATTAGGTCAGAAAGTGATTGAAGATTTTCAGGTGACTGAGCATTTATTTGGTCATGGTTTATTTGATCTGATCGTTTCACGTAATCTCTTAAAAGGTGTTCTGAGTGAACTATTTCGGCTTTACGGTCTTCCTCGTAAATAAATAAAAAAAAAATTTGGCTCCAACTCGAAATGCTTTTTCAGTATTTTCGGAAGAGACGGGGAAAGGAACAACGAACACTTGCGTACATGTATTCTATGAAGAAGGACGAATAGGACCGCTTATTTGGTCCCATCACTTATTTTATCTTATAATCATTCCTTGTAATATGGATAAACATTGATTAAGTAAGGTACTCGTTCTATGATAATTCCTAACCTACCCTTTAACCTACCCTTTAACCTACCCTCTATCCTACCCTCTATTTTGGTGCCTTTAGTCGGCTTATTACTTCCGGCAATTACAATGGTTCTTTCTCATCTGTATATTCAGAATGACGAGATTTTATGAATCTGATCAAATCAGATTTAATAAATGGTCTGGATCTTTTGCAGAACATATAGGATATCTATATCTATTTTAGATGATATAAGATAGAACTCTTATAGACACAAAATAGGTCTAAATATCCACATTATTTATTTAGACTCATTCAGATATGAATGAGTCTAAATAAATAGGTATGGGTCAATATATTAATGTGGTCGGTTTTCTTTTTTCATACGGTATACATATCTATTCCAGGAGATATTTATACTCCACTGATCCAGTGTTGTTTCTAAAATTGAGAAATTAAGGAAGGACCCATTTGAAATGGATGGTAAGAATGGACAAGAAGACAAACTTGGCTGACTTAACTGAAATGTTAGCTATGTATATAGATAGCTAGTTCATAAGAGTTTGGGAACCAAAGGATAAAAAAGTTGGCTATTCCCTCAACTTCAATAGGATGGAATTGAATACAATTTTTTATGAATCGTCGATCCAAATGGCTCTGGATAGAACCTATAACAGGGTCTCGAAAAAGAAGTAATTTCTTTTGGGCTTGTATCCTCTTTCTGGGTTCACTAGGATTTTTCCTGGTCGGGATCTCGAGTTATTTTGGTGAGAACCTGATACCCCTATTGTCATCTCAGCAAATACTCTTTGTTCCACAAGGAATTGTAATGTGTTTTCATGGTATTGCAGGTCTGTTCATTAGCTCTTATCTGTGGTGCACAATTTTGTTCAATGTGGGTAGTGGCTATAATAAGTTCGATAAAAAAAAAGGAATTGTATGTCTTTTTCGTTGGGGATTTCCCGGAATAAATCGTCGTATTTTCTCACGATTTCTTATGAAGGATATTCAGATGATCAAAACGGAAATTCAAGAAGGTATTTCCCCTCGTCGTGTTCTTTATATGGAAATAAAGGGCCGACAAGACATCCCTTTAACTCGTACTGGTGATAATGTGAACCTAAGGGAGATCGAACAGAAAGCCGCTGAATCAGCCCGTTTCTTGCGTGTATCCATTGAGGGGTTTTGAAATGCAGGGGTGTCTTTATCCTCGACATACATTCAAATGTCAAGACATTTGAATATGGCCCGAATCAAGGAACATGAATCAATATCCAATCAGGAAATTTCAATATTTCCATACATATAAATTTCAATAAAAATTGAAATTTCATTGTATGGAAATGGAACGGGATCTTTACGAACAATATACTATTTTTATGAAATAGTATAGGAAGAGGTAATATATAAAAAGCAATAAGTTAAAATAGAACTGGTATTTTTCCGGGAAAAAGATCATGCAGTTAATTCCTACTAAATGGAATGAATCAGACCGAGCTTTGGTAGTTCCCGAACACGCCATATCATTTTCTATCCTAGAGAGAGTGAGCTTATAGAGCCAGTAGATGAATATGATGTATCAGAAAATTACTATATATACATGTCATCTCTGGAGATAACTGGGGAAATATTCGTAAAGGATCGATCCAGTGATCAGGATTCAAATTACTTTTTTTTCCCGAGGATATTTTTTATCAGGATCAAACAATTACGCAATAGATAAATCTATGGATCCCATACCTCATTCTATCACTCGTACTTTGTCTAGATTTCGGACAGAACTGACAAGTGAATCAGGTTCGTTAGCGATTCACGAATTGGAAGTGGCCGAATATAAAGCATCAGCTTCCCTACGATATCTCGCATGTTTAGTAGGACTGCCTTGGGTAATTCCTATTTCATTACGGAAAGGTTTGGAGCCTTGGGTTACAAATTGGTGGAATACGGGTAAATCTCATCAAATTTTTGATTATCTCCAGGAAGAAAATGCTCTGAGAAGATTTGAGAAAATAGAAGAACTATTCTTGTTAGAAAGAATGGTGGAAGATTCTTCGGGAACACATTCACAGGATCTTCGTATAGAGATTCACAAAGAAACGATCCAATTGGTCGAAATGTACAATGAAGATTGTATCCAGATAATCTCACATTTATTAACAAATCTAATAGGTTTTGCTTTTATAAGTGCTTATCTCATTCTGGGTAAGAATCAACTTGCCATTATCAATTCTTGGATCCAAGAATTCTTCTATAGTCTGAGCGATACAATGAAAGCTTTTCTAATTCTTTTAGCAACCGATCTATGTATTGGGTTTCATTCACCCCATGGTTGGGAACTGATGATCGATTCGATCTCCGAAAATTATGGATTTGCCCATAATGAACGAATCATATCTGGTCTTGTTTCAACTTTTCCAGTCATCTTAGATACGATTCTGAAATATTGGATCTTCCGTCGTTTCAATCGTATATCTCCTTCACTTGTAGTAATTTATCATTCGATGAATGAATAAAGAATAGGTAGGTTTTTTTTTCTACGGCCGAAACAAGAATAATAAAGTGTTTTCCGTGTTCAGGAATTAGCTATTCCTCCCCTTCATTCTTCTCCTGGTGCGAGACTTCCGATTTCTTATTTTTAGGTTTTGTTGAATCAATATAGTAGCAGAATTTTTGACAGGTAACTATGATAGCTACCTACTCTCACCCGAAAAATGATTTGGAACCCATAATTGAACCATGCAAAATAGAAATACTTATGAATGGACGAAAAAGATGACTCGGTTAATTTCCGTCCTGGTCATGATACATATCATAACTCGGACATCCATTTCGAATGCATATCCCATTTTTGCACAGCAGGGTTATGAAAATCCCCGAGAAGCCACTGGACGTATTGTATGTGCCAATTGTCACTTGGCAAAAAAACCTGTGGATATTGAGGTTCCACAGTCCGTGCTTCCCAATACCGTATTTGAAGCAATTGTTAAGATCCCCTATGATACGCAAATGAAACAAGTTCTTGCTAATGGCAAGAAAGGGGCTTTAAATGTAGGAGCTGTTCTAATTTTACCCGAGGGCTTTGAATTAGCTCCTCCGGATCGTATTTCCCCTGAGATTAGACAAAAGACGGGTAATCTTTATTTTCAGAACTATCGTCCCAATCAAAAAAACATTATTGTAATAGGTCCTGTTCCTGGTCAAAAATATAGTGAACTTGTATTCCCCATCCTTTCACCAGATCCTGCTACTGATAAAGAAGCTCACTTCCTGAAATATCCCATATATGTGGGTGGTAATAGAGGAAGAGGACAAATTTATCCCGACGGGAGTAAGAGCAACAATACGGTCTATAGTGCTTCAGCAACAGGAAGAGTTAGCAAAATTTTACGTAAAGAAAAGGGTGGATATGAGATAACTATCGATAATAAATCAGACGGTGGGCAAGTGGTTGACATTGTACCTCCAGGACCGGAGCTTCTTATTTCAGAAGGCGAATTGATCAAGGTCGATCAGCCATTAACGAATAACCCTAATATGGGTGGATTTGGTCAAGGAGATGCAGAGATAGTACTTCAAGATCCATTACGTGTTAAAGGTCTTTTATTATTCTTAGCATCTGTCATTCTGGCACAGATATTTTTGGTCCTTAAGAAGAAACAATTTGAAAAAGTTCAATTGGCCGAGATGAATCTTTAGGTCCATAGATTTTTGAACATGAAGTTTACTGATTGATTCAAAAATGAATACCCCTTCGGAGATGGAGAGCCTTTTCTCCTTCTTCTCCCTTATATATTCTTGATAAAATGTTCATTTAGATATATCTAAATTTGAAATAGGGATACATAAGCACTGGACAGATCAACTTGTTGAACGATCCCCATATGCTATATCGTGTACTATATACATGCCATTCCCTTCTTTTCTTATCCGTAAAATAGAGATAGATCGCAGGGAGGAGAGATGAGGAGAATAACTAAGCAATCTTGGAGAAGATTCCTATTTTCTCTGATCCCATTCTTTATCTATTATTCTTCGTCGAAAAAAGTCGAAGAAATTGTCCGGTTTTCCTCGGGATAAGAGGAACTAATTGGGTTTCCGATCCTGTCCTATTCGTCAATTCCTTCGTAAATTGAAGATTATTTTGTACGCTATACTGAACTGAGGAAGCTTCAAATTCCTAAAGAAGGAAGAGCAGACAAGTAAGGGGCAATATCACTCATGAAAAAAAAACAAACCCTATAAAACTTTTGATAGGGTTTGTTCCTAATGAGATAAAATGAATAAAAGGTGTTTTTCCTCCTCTTTTATTTTGTAAGCCAAAATAAGAGAAGAAAATATTATATCTGCACATTTATATTCTCATAGTTCGGGTTTTTACAAAAACTTTGCATAATCTCCCATCAGAGAAATGAGCAAATATTTAGTACTTAATATTCTCCGTTTTTCTGTGGTTCCTTCGACAGAGATTGAAATTGGATCGATCAAAATTTTTTTTCCGATCATATAGCGTAAGAATAGATTGACTCATCACTTGACTGAAAGACATTGAATGAAGTAAATGAAAGAGTCATTGTATTTGTACGAATCTTATCTTCTAATTCATATTAATATAGAAAGAATCTCAAAAAGAGATTTCGATAAGGCCTTACCCTTCTTTGAAGGGTAAGGCCTTATCGATTTTTCACTTTCGCATGTATACTATTTCCCACAGTAAGTGCATTTCCCCTACTATAGGGATGACCCTAATCCGGAATATGAACCATAGAAAAAGATACCCAGTAGACCAATCACGATAATACCAGTTACAGTACCTATCAACCAAAGAGGGATCCTTCCAGTGGTATCGGCCATTTATCTTACTCCCTTTCACATTTTATTAAGTGGGCATACTCGAGACATAAACAGTCATAGCATAGATAATTATGCGTATTGGATCTCTTCGAATGGAGTGATAATATTCTCATTTTTCCTAATTGAAAAAATAATTGGAGAATGGAACAGCAAGTACAAAAATTAGTAGCAACCCCCAGTAGAGACTGGTACGATTCAATTCAACATTTTGGTCGTTCGGGTTCGTCGGGTTCGGTGGTTTCATATCTACATACTTCCTCTTCCTTTAGTATAGAGTTTATCGTTGGATGAACTGCATTGCCGATATTGATCCCAAGAAAAAAACTGTAGGGACAGCTAGCCCGTGAACGGCCAACCATCTAACTGTAAAAATTGGAAAAGTTCTATCTAAAGTCATTAGTGCCTCCTAAAAAGATCTAGTAAATTCATCGAGTTGCTCTAACGGATCGAAACGGCCAGTTACTAATGGAACCTCTTGTCGACTTTCTGTGAAATACTCATTTGGCCGGGGGCTCCCGAACACATCATAAGCCAAACCCGTGCTGACAAATAACCAACCTGCAATGAATAGAGAAGGTATGGTAATGCTATGGATGACCCAGTATCTAATACTAGTAATAATGTCAGCAAAGGAGCGTTCTCCCGTATTCCCAGACATGCTCAGCTCCAAATATTATTGTAAAGTCAGTCAAGGGGGAATTGATCCCATGAAAGATAGAGATCAGGAAATGGAAAACTACTGATATCTTCTCCAATCCTTGTTTGATTGTCAATGTTATACCAAGGGTATCTTTGAAGTCTATAATTGGACCAGTATAGCTAGCTTTCTTCTGACACAGCAATACAATTTTGATGAGTATCGAAAGGAGAATGATTCTGTTCCTGCCAGCAGTTATTCTATCTCTGTTTGGGCGACTGAATCCCAACAGAAATAAGAGAATATTGCGTTCCTAGGTTCGGGCGTAAGGAACCCCCTCAATCGATGTTGTAACAATTACATAGACCGTGAAAATTTTCGATTGGAATTAGCTTCTACATACAGGTGGTTTTAGAACCGAAAAAGAGGATGAGTGCCGCACAACTCATCCAGAATATGATACTTTTACTTCTTCCTTTTTCATTCCGACATGAAATTATGCCCGTGTAGATGACCTCAGTAATTCAGATTGCACGGGGATCATTGGTGCTGCGCAGATATATGTTGCTTTTCCAATAGTATCCGGCGCAGATGGAGTTATGCCGCAGACTTATTATATAGTACCTTGTATTAACGAGTAGGCGTTACTCATTAGCTAAAACCAAGTGGATAGTGCAATAGAACCTAGTCAATTTTAGCTATGTGAAATTACGAGTTACTCCTTGCAATAGGTGTAATTTCTGTAATATCGGGTTCTACTGGCTCTAAGAATGAATATTGAAAAAACCTAATCCGTCTAGAGGGTCGAATGATTGGATCAATAAGATCTAGAAATGAAAGGACAAACTGGATATTCATATTCTTACACCTAAACGTGAAATTCACAAAACTTTGGCTATATATGTAGATAGGTTTCTTCCGGTCCAGTCTCTGATAGCTACTGGTAAAAAGATAATGCCAGGTGATCCAATCGTACTGATTGAGAATTCATTAACCCTGTAAGAAGATTACATTCGACAATTTGTGAAGGGATTCGCGGGTGCTATTCATTAGTTGCTCGATGAATGTGAGGATTTCTAGGATAATGAAGAGATTTCTACCATAGATCTCCTCTCATCCATGTTCATTCATACATATCCTATAGTATAGGACCCTGAATTGGTACGAATCGGGACAATTGATCTTTTGTATTCTGATCTCGAGGTTACGAAAATAAAAATTTAGGTAATTGTCTCATGAAGATATGTATAAACCATATTTCATTCAGTCCTTCCACGCCTACTATAACTATAATTAGTTATTTCGGTTTCTTATTGGCTTCTATCATTTTCACCCTAGTCCTATTCATTAGTTCGAGCAAGATACAACTTATTCAAAATGAAGGAAGGGGAAACCCTCTCAGTTCACTATTTCAATTTCAATAATTTCGTTTATTCTCTCTATATCAATTTCTGATCATTGAGATTCATAGCAAATTCAGGGTACTATCCAGTATAGCTATTATCCCTACTTATTCCGTAGAATCGAAATGATTGAGGCTTTGCCATCCGGAATTGTGTTAGGTCTAATTCCTATAACTTTGGCCGGATTATTCGTAACTGCATATTCACAATACCGACGTGGTGATCAATTGGATATTTGATCCTGGAATATCCTCCAATTTCATTGGCCTCCTACTTTTCCTGGGAGGTCAGATTCCATTGCTCGTTCCAGTTGGAATGAATTCTCGATAATTTAGAGGGTTGGATTTGATAGGAACAGAATCACGCTCTGTAGGATTTGAACCTACGGCATCAGGTTTTGGAGACCTACGTTCTACCGAACTGAACTAAGAGCGCTTTCTTTCATATTCGTAGATAAAGGAAAATACCTTTTGTTTATACTCTTAGAGTCAAATACTTTCGCATCTGATATGATTCAATTATTTGATGTTCCCGTCGAATCGATATCAAATGATCTTTCGTTCCTTTCTTTCCATAGAAAAGAAGGGAAAGGTAGGGATGACAGGATTTGAACCTGCGACATTTTGTACCCAAAACAAACACGCTACCAAGCTGCGCTACATCCCTTCTAATCATTAGACAATTTTATTTTATAGAATTCGAAATCTGTTTCCCACATTTTCCCACCTTCATTTCTCTTCGTTCTCGTGAGTGAAAAGACTTTATACATGCATGTAGGGTCTATTATCTAGAAGATCACTATTCATTATGGTGATTAAACATCTTTTTCCTGTTCTATAAATAGGACCACAGCCCGGATCACATTATCCATATATTAATCAGTTCCGAGTTTTTCCTAGGATTAATAACTATTGATACGATCGAATCACTTACACATTATGATCAATAAGGAGAATTTACAATGCAAGATCTAAAGACCTATCTTTCCACAGCGCCTGTGTTAGCTATTTTATGTTGCAGCTTTTTAGCCGGCCTATTGATAGAAATCAATCGTTTTTTTCCAGATGCTCTGACTTTGACTTTTCCCTCTTTTGAATTTTTTTCCTCCCCTTAAAGCCAAGGGAAAAAAGATTGTGCTAGATTGACTTCTCCTCCCTCTTGGATAAATTAGTGCATTCAGCCCAAAAAAGATCTAAGTTTAGGGGTGAAGGGGGTAAAATTAAAGTAGAAATATCGATCTAAATATTCTTTCCACATTTACTTTTGTAAGTACAACTGAAAACTCCTGATCAATCCTTTTTTTACTTTCAAATGTTTCACCGTAGGATCTCCGGCTATCAACTTCTATTCCTTTTTCCCTTTTTCTTTTTCAGGTCGAAAAGCAAAGTAGACCCAATATTCAGAGTAAGTTTATGGCCAAGAGCGGAGATATAAGAGTAACAATTACTTTGGAGTGCACTAGTTGTACCCAAGATAGTGTTTATAAAAGATTCCCGGGGATTTCTAGATATACGACTCGGAAAAATCGACGCAATACACCTATTCGATTGGAATCAAATAAATTTTGTCCCTATTGTTACAAGCATACCATTCATGGAGAGATAAAAAAAAGAGATTGATTAAACGTACTACTCCTACCCAGGGATAGGAATAGATCACAGATATAAAAAGAAATGGTATTTCCACAAGATCTTTAATGGAACAATATTTTCAAAAGGTTCATGAAACAAACTATGGATAAACCCAAGCGATCTTTTCGTAGACATTTGAAACCAATTCGTAGACATTTGAAACCAATTCGTAGACATTTGTCACCAATTAGGTCGGGAGATCGGATCGATTATAAAAATATGAGCCTAATTAGTCGATTTATTAGTGAGCAAGGAAAAATATTATCCGGCCGAGTGAATAGATTAACTTCAAAACAACAACGTCTAATGACTAACGCTATTAAACGAGCTCGTATTCTATCTTTGTTACCTTTTCTTTATAATGAGAACTAATTGAATCCGTGGAAATAAGCCTACTCCTTAATCAAATCGGAGCTGGGATATCTGTTTTATAAAGATGCAGATCTTGAGTCTATTGTTTAAAAAGTCGACAGGATTTCATTTTTGGAAAAGAATTGGATTGAATTCTTTTCGTTCATTTCCAATCCAATATTGAAAAATTTTTCAATGTTTCGACCTTCCCGGAGGGAATTCTCCGGGATAATCTGTTCTATCCATTCCATCTTTACCTATTTATTTCATCATACGATAAGTTCTTCAAGATGGTAGAAAAACAATTACTATCTAATACAGCTATTTGTGCAAGTGTTTTACGATTTGGAAGCAACTGCCTCTTGTACAAATATTGGATGAATCTGTTATAAGAAACCCCATTGGCACGGGCTGCTGCATTGATCCGAGTAATCCACAAACGACGAAGATCTCTCTTGCGTTTACCTCTATCTCGGTGGACGGAAACTAAGGCTCTAGCTTTCCGTTGGTTAGCAGTTCGAAAAAGTTTTGAATGGGCCCCTCGAGAGCCTGATACAAATGCAAGAATTTTTTTCCGACGTTTTCGGGCTATGTATCCACGTTTCACTCTGGTCATTGAAGTTTGAATCGCTAATCTTTTTCTTGGTTAGTCATTTGTTTGGTTCATTGAGAATAACACTGATTCTTCTTATTTAGAAAATAAAAGTTCCAATGGCTTTTGCTACTGCAACCTTCCCAACCATAATTCCCTTTGGATAGGCATCTTCCTGGTAGGCAAGGGCTGGGACCTTGCACTGAGAATGAGAAAAAATCATGGGTTTCATCGTTTCTATGGTTCTTTCTCCAACGGTAAGGTCCTCTCTATACGCCGGAGCCTTTTATTTATTTCCAAAATAGGATATGAGTATGTTATCGGTAACTTGTACGGTTTACCATCTCCAGCTCTACTCTTGAATCATTAAGTAATAAATACTCTCATTACAAGATCTATTAATACAGTAACGACATGTAATTCTGGGGTTGGCCAGGTAGCTGACCCTGTTGTTCCGTTCTCGCGGCAATATGAGCATAAACTTTATGCTTCTTCAATTTGCATGATTTCCCCGCTCAATGGATTGATGACCATTCGCTACCAATGAGGAATTGCTTTTCATCCCACATCAAGGTGATTGGATTTGCACCAATGGAAACCATAAATTTCATCCCCGGTAAGGTTAGATGATGGAGCTGTACTTGATTACAGCGGGAAAATTCTTATGTTATTCCGTTGTAAAAATTTCCCAGTCTGTTTCAGTTTATGATCCAAACGAGTCGCACATACACCCTAGCACATACTCCTCTACGCTGAGGACATCCTCGAAGAGCAGGAGATTTTTTTCTATTCTCTATTGGCTGTCTTGCATTTCTAATAAGTTGTTGAATAGTGGGCATTCTAGCTTTATTGTATGCGGAATCAACTGGTTCGGATTGATCCTAACCATACCATATCAGGTTATTATGAAATGAATAACTTTACCCCCCTTTTTTTTTTTTCCTTTCCTTTTTTTTTTTTGAAAAGGAACAAAGAGATCACAGTTTACAGTTCATTATAAAAATAAATTCAAAAGAGGATCTTCCGCTATAAGATCAACCTTCCGCTACGGTATCAACAATGCCATAAGCTCGGGCTTCTGTTGCTGACATAAAAACATCTCTGTCCAGATCCCGTTGAATGACCTCTTCGGGGTTGTCCGTTCTTTCTATATAACATTTGGTTATGTAATTGCGAAGCATCGTTATGTGTTTCGCTTCGTTATGAAACTCTGCGGCTGGTCCGTCATAATAGGAACTAGCAGGTTGGTGGATCATAACCCTAGCGTGAGGTAATGCCATACGTTTAGTAATTTCTCCCCCGATTAGGATGAAAGATCCCATTGAAGCAGCTACCCCCATGCATATTGTATGTACGTTTGGTACTATTACTTGCATCATATCGAAAAGACCTACCCCTGGTATTACTGATCCGCCGGGACAGTTGATAAATGAGAAAATATCTTTATTTGCATCTTCTGCACTCAAATATACCATGAGACCCATGAGTTGATTTGCAATCTCGTGATTTATATCCTGAGCCAAAAAAAGTAATCTCTCTCGATAAAGTCGGTTGTATAAGTCGACCCAAGTTGCATCTTCATCTCCAGGGGCTCGGAAAGGCACTTTTGGAACACCAACGGGCATTTGTTTTAATGGAAAGAAGTGAAGCACTATACTCTAATATGGAAACGTAAAGTATATGAAGTTGTGTAACATATTAACTCTGGATGGTATTCATAGGGGAGGGTTTGAACCTATCCGGAAATAGAGCTTTAGATGGATCTTTGATCCATGTAAAAGATCCTTCTATTATTCGAGTTGATAATGTAACGAATCACACTTTTACCACTAAACTATACCCGCAACGATCTGATTGTAACATACAGATCGATCTTTTGTCCAACCAACCCATTTATCTTTTTTTTTTTTTTAGTCTTTTCCGTATAACTTTGATCAGAGAATGATAAGCTCCATTCACTATTAAAATGATTCAATTTATACAGCATGAAACATTCTGTATAATTTGAATCCAGAAAGGTTTTTCTGGGAACTGGGCCGATGGATAACAAATAGAGATTCAGAAAATTTTTTGAGTTGTTAGTTGCAATAAGTAATTTATGGAGAGACTACTTCTCGATAGGCAAGTTTATTGAAAAAAAAAAAAAAAATTGAGGAAACCCAGAATTCTGGTCATACTATTGACAACCTCCTGACCACTTTCATATTATAAAGATTGGATTGGTGGCCCCTATCGTCTAGTGGCCCAGGACATCTCTCTTTCAAGGAGGCAACGGGGATTCAACTTCCCCTAGGGGTACCATGATCCATTCGTTAGGTATCTTTAACCTAAAGACTTTAAATTACTTTATTGTTCCTGGGTCGATGCCCGAGTGGTTAATGAGGACGGACTGTAAATCCGTTGGCAATATGCCTACGCTGGTTCAAATCCAGCTCGACCCAACCAATATCATCAATACCAATCTATCGGTATGGTTATCTTCATGCCAATCATGAATGAAAAGATAATTGGTTATTGAACCCCGACATCGATATCTGTTCATATCGTAGATGCCCAATTCCAAATGAAATGAATGGATACATTTCAAAAATGAAAGAGAAGGATAAGATATTTCATCGGCCTAGCACTCGCATAATCTATACGATCTATCTAGCACCTATCATAGAATAAATATGATCCAATAGTAGGTGAACTGTAGTGTATTGGGATTGTAGTTCAATTGGTTAGAGTACCGCCCTGTCAAGACGGAAGTTGCGGGTTCGAGCCCCGTCAGTCCCGATCCAATAAGTTAATAAATTAAGCTCTTAATCCCCGTAGAAGAGTGAAAAAGAAAATGAAGGTATCTAATGGATAGCTATCTAGATATTTAGTATATCTAGTATATCTATCCATTAGATACCTTCACCAGAGGATACTTCTATGGCGGGCCTTGGGATTACTTCTATATAATCACCATGGGATACTTCTATATAATCACCATGGGATACTTCTATATAATCACCATGGGATACTTCTATATAATCACCATCATTCCAGGGTCATGGACGGACCATGGGATACTACTATATAATCACCATCATTCCAGGGTCATGGACGGACCTTGGAATTCTTCTATATCATCACCGGAGATCGCGGGATGGATTCACTATTCCATCTAAATCGTGTAGATCTAAGCAAAATATCTCTATCTCTCATGTCTGACGAACGTTTTTGGAGTAGCAGAAGGTTCTTATTCGTACGAATCCTATTCTTTCTTTCGAAATGATAAAGACATGTGTTGATCGGAACGTTTTCTGATGCACGTAAGTTTTTACTAATAGTCTTATCAATAGTCTTATCATAGGATTACTTTAGTAATCCTATGATAAGACTATTTAGATTATACTATGTTCCATCGGAGAATTTAAATCCATTAGTTAGATTCCGTTACTCGAACCAATTCCATAGATAAAATACATCTATTTCATGGATCTTGAAAGATTCATTCATCTCTATGAGATAAAATCTCGAGCTATTTTGGAACAAAGTGAAAATCAGGAGATCATGGAAGTAAATAACCTTGGATTTATTGCTGTTCTAATGTTCCTTGCAATTCCTACTGCTTTTCTACTTATCCCTTACGTCAAAACGGCCAGTGCAAGCAGTGGAAGCAATTGATTTTGATGAAAATAAAGTGATTGCTTATCACTAGATAGATCTTTATGATCCAAATCATAAGTATAAAATAGGTTATGAGATCTATAATATTACAACAATACAGGGTAGGGATTGCTTTTGAATTTCTTTTGAAAAGAAAAAAGTAGTACGGAGGAAAAGAATATCTGACCCTTTCTTTTGTACTATTTCTTCTTCTACACCCATATATGGATAAATAGATCTTAATGGTACTTATCCATATATGGTAAATGTGGGATGAAGGACCTCGTACCATAAAATCGCAGAGCTGATCACCTTCTTTCTGCTCCTGGAAAAATAGACCCAATGCAGACAGCCGTAATTCTGAACGTACTTGCGGATTCTTTAGGATCAAAGTTGAACATCTTTTTCCGGTACGAACATTGTTTTCTAGCACATATTAGATATGGAACTTGAAATGGTATAAGAAAAAACAAAGGAATCTATGACTTATTTCCCATATTTTCCCGAGAACGAAATTCATATCAGATCCGATCAATTCGGAACCATCCAATAAAACAGGGACTCTTTCTATTCCTACTAAGAAAGAGAAGAGAGATCGTTCTTCAGTGGAAGAAACTAGATTCTCAACTCATTCTAGAAAAGAACCAATGAATGAAAACCTGTTAGAGAAAATCAGATCAGATTTTTCATAGGAATAGGAATAGGAAAATGATAATAATAAGGGATTACGCACATCCCTTACGGGGATAAAGAGGAAATAATTCCATGGAGAGTTTTTCAATTTGGAACGAAGATTCAATATTACTGGATCCTTATGAAACAGAATATATTATCATGCATGACGCAATAATTGATTCTTAAGCATTACCATTATAGCCCACTTCTCCCCCATACTACGAGTGAAAGGGAAAATGTAAAAACTACCATTAAAGCAGCCCAAGTTATACCGACTATATCCATACGGATCATGTTCTCTAAAAAATAATGATTTCATCATCGAGATGATAAGGGAACTATTAACCATAGTGCAAAGTTAAAATGGAAATGAATGGTCCACCTTTGCATTCTGAACGTTACTGAACTGACGTTCGAGCTGATATGAGAGATCAATAAATCCATTTGTTCATTGACCAACGAATTACTATAACTAACTCGAGGGTCGTACATTCAGACGGAATCGGGATCAAATGTACGTAACTCACTATCTATATTGGTAATATGTACCAATATGTCTCCAGAGGTTCTGTAATGGAAATAAAGACTTTTCCTTCCATTTACTTACCTTAACAAGGCGACACCCGGATTCGAACTGGGGATGGAGGATTTGCAGTCCTCTGCCTTACCGCTTGGCTATGTCGCCGAGATATGGGAATCCCATGGACAGGTCGAATCATTTGTCCTTTCAAGTCATTCGTCCGTCCTTTAAGTATAGTATGAGATGTATGCTAAAGTCAACCATAAAGGAAATGAATCTAATTTGTTATCCGTCTTTCGATCTGGCTATTTTCATTAGGAAATTTTCTAAGTAATATTCACATTTAAGAATGGTTTGATTCATTTGTTCATAGCTCCATTTCACGTGGTTGGATGAAAGTATCAAAGTACCTCTTCCTTATCCTTTTTTTTTCTAATTGGAAGTATATCTGGATACGGGTAGAATTTCATGGGATATAGTGAACACTTAATATACATCCGAATCTTTTTTGTCGGATTGATCCATATAGATCAATCGGGAATAATTAAATAGATTTTTCTACAGATGGGAAACTTCCAATGCGATTAGATGAAAATGAGGGAGCGTTTACAATCCCTGAATTTGGTAAGATACAATTTGAAGGATTTTGTCGTTTTATCGATCAGGGCTTGATGGAAGAACTTCATAATTTTCCAAAAATTGAGGATACAGATAAAGAAATTGAATTCAGTCTTTTTGGTAATGAATATGAATTAGCAGAACCTTTCATCAAAGAGAGAGATGCTGTATATCAGTCCCTTACATATTACTCTGAATTATATGTACCAGCAAGATCGATTCGGAGGAATAGTAGAAAGATACAGAAACAAACTGTATTTCTCGGAAATATTCCTTTAATGAATTCCCATGGAACATTTGTAGTAAATGGGATTTACAGAATCGTGGTGAATCAAATATTAATAAGTCCTGGTATTTATTACCGTTCAGAATTAGACCATAATAGAATAAATTATATATATACTGGCACTTTGATTTCAGATTGGGGAAGAAGATCGAAATTAGAGATCGATGTAGGAGAAAGGATATGGGCTCGTGTAAGCAGAAAACGAAAAATATCTATTCCAGTTCTATTATCAGCTATGGGTTTAAATCTCGAAGAGATTCTGGACAATACTCACTATCCCAAAAGATTTTTATTTTTATTGAAGAAAAAGGAGAGGTGGGAGCGGGAGGAATATCTCTGGTCGAGGGAAAAAGCCATTCTGGAGTTTTACAAAAAACTCTACTGTGTAAGTGGCGATTTGGTATTTTCCGAGTCTCTATGTAAAGAATTGCAAGAAAAATTTTTCCGACAAAGATGTGAATTGGGAAAGATTGGTCGACGAAATCTTAACCAAAAACTGAACCTTGATATACCTGAGAACGAGATTTTTTCATTACCACAAGATGTATTGGCTGCTGTGGATTACCTTATTGGGGTGAAATTTGGAATGGGTACACTCGATGATATAGATCACCTCAGAAATCGACGTATTCGTTCTGTAGCAGATTTATTACAGAATCAATTTAGATTAACTCTAGGTCATTTAGAAGATACAGTTCGAAGAACTATACACGGAGCAACCAAGCGTAGATCAACTCCTCAAAACTTGGTCACTTCAACTCTATTCAAAAACACTTTTCAAGATTTTTTTGGTTCACACCCCTTATCCCAATTTTTGGATCAAACTAATCCATTGACGGAAATAGCTCATGGGCGAAAATTGAGCCATTTAGGCCCTGGGGGCTTAACAGGGCGAACTGCTAGTTTTCGGACACGGGATATTCATCCCAGTTATTATGGGCGTATTTGTCCAATCGATACGTCCGAAGGAATGAATGCTGGACTTGTTTCATCATTATCTATTCATGCAAAGATTGGTGATTGTGGTTCTTTACAAAGTCCATTCTATAAGATTTCCGAGAGATCGAGAGAAGAACATATGGTTTATCTATTACCGGGAGAAGATGAGGATGAATACTATCGGATAGCTACGGGAAATTCTTTGGCGTTAAATCAAGGAATTCAAGAGGAACAAATTACTCCAGCTCGATACCGACAAGAATTTATAGTTATTGCATGGGAACAAATCCATTTTAGAAGTATTTTTCCTTTCCAATATTTTTCCGTTGGAGTTTCCCTTATTCCTTTTCTCGAACATAATGATGCTAATCGCGCTCTAATGGGTTCTAATATGCAGCGTCAAGCAGTTCCACTTTTTCGACCCGAGAAGTGCATTGCCGGAACTGGGTTGGAAGGTCAAGCAGCTCTAGATTCAGGAAGTGTAGCTATAGCTACACAAGAGGGAAGGATCGAGTATATCGATGCTGTAAATATAACTTCATCGATTAATGGAGACACTGTACGAACAGAATCGGTTATATATCAACGTTCTAATACAAATACTTGTACGCATCAAAAACCTCAAGTTCGTCAAGGGGAATGTGTAAAGAAGGGACAAATTCTGGCGGATGGTGCAACTACGGTAGGGGGAGAACTCTCTTTGGGAAAAAACGTTTTAGTAGCTTATATGCCATGGGAAGGATACAATTTCGAAGACGCAATACTAATTAGTGAACGTCTGGTATACGAAGATATTTATACCTCTTTCCATATCGTAAGATACAGGATTGAAATCTGTATGACGAGCCAGGGTCCTGAAAGAATCACTAGAGAAATACCTCATTTAGATGCTCATTCACTTCGTCATTTGGACGAAAATGGTCTTGTAATGCTAGGATCTTGGATAGAAACAGGTGATGTTTTGGTAGGTAAATTAACGCCTCAAACAACAGAAGAATCATTATGTACCCCAGAAGGAAGATTATTACAAACCATATTTGGTATTGAGGTATCGACTGCGAGAGAAAGTTGTCTCAGAGCACCTATAGGTGGAAAGGGTCGAGTTATCGACGTGAGATGGATCAATAGAGTAGATGATTCCGGTGATAATGCGGAAACAGTCCACGTATATATATCACAAAAACGTAAGATACAAGTGGGTGATAAAGTAGCTGGAAGGCATGGTAATAAAGGTATTATTTCAATAATTTTGCCGAGACAAGATATGCCCTATTTGCAAAATGGAATACCAGTTGATATGGTATTGAATCCATTAGGGGTACCTTCACGAATGAATGTAGGACAGATCTTTGAATGTTTGCCCGGTTTAGCAGGAAACCCGATGAACAAACATTATAGAATAACACCTTTTGACGAAAAATACGAGCGAGAAGCTTCGAGAAAACTAGTGTTTCCTGAACTTTATAAAGCTAGTGAGCAAACAGCTAATCCATGGGTATTCGAACCAGATCATCCTGGAAAACATAGATTAATTGATGGAAGAACAGGAGCTGTTTTTGAACAACCTGTTACAATAGGAAAAGCTTATATGTCGAAATTGAGTCATCAAGTTGATGAGAAAATACATGCACGTTCGAGTGGACCTTATGCACGGGTTACACAACAACCTCTTAGAGGAAAATCCAAACGAGGGGGGCAACGAATAGGAGAAATGGAAGTTTGGGCTCTAGAAGGTTTTGGTGTTGCTTATATTTTACAAGAGATGCTTACTCTCAAATCTGACCATATTAGAACTCGTAATGAAGTACTTGGTGCCATTATCACTGGAGGGCCAATACCTAAACCTGACACTGCTCCAGAATCTTTCCGATTGCTCATTCGAGAATTACGATCTTTAGCTCTAGAATTGAATCATGCTATTATATCTGAGAAAGACTTTCAGATAGATAGAGAGGAAGTTTGATCACAATAAATTGAGATCTTTTATGATTGAACAGAATAAACATCAACAACTTCGAATTGGATTAGCTTCTCCCGAACAGATTTGTGCTTGGTCCGAAAAAATTTTACCTAATGGCGAGATAGTTGGACAGGTGACTAAACCTTATACTCTACATTATGAAACTAATAAACCAGAAAGAGATGGATCGTTTTGTGAAAGAATCTTTGGACCTATCAAAAGTAGAGTTTGTGCTTGTGGAAATTCTCCAGGGATCGGAAATGAGAAGATAGACTCAAAATTTTGCACACAATGTGGAGTTGAATTCGTTGATTCTCGAATTCGAAGATATCAAATGGGATACATTAAACTGGCATGTCCGGTGGTTCACGTATGGTATTTGAAACGCCTTCCCAGTTATATTGCGAATCTATTAGCTAAAACTCGGAAAGAATTAGAAGGTCCAGTATATTGCGATGTGTGACTTGATCACAAGTTCCGATCATACAGATCCGTAATCAGGAACTGTCATCCTATTCAATCTCATTGGGATGCCTTTAGCTCTGACATGCCCCTCTGGAGGAGTAGCATGAAGCTCAGAATTATAAGCATCTTTTCAAGATGTTGAGAAAGAGGAATTAGTCCAGGGTTTAGATATTCTGTATCAAATTGCTAATTGAACTTTGTGAAAACACTTCTTTCAGATAATGGAATTTGAAAGTCATTCTCTTCTCTTTTATTTGGGTTAGCCCTGAATAGAGGTATTCCGGACCGAAGATATGGCTATAGGAGTCTATTCATCGCACATATGCTTCGATCAATAGTATTGTAACCATCGAAGTAAAGCAAAGCAAGCAGGAACCTAAAGGATCAAATGGAACGAGATAAAGACAAGTAAATCCCTAATTGAAGGTCTTTCAAGAAGAAAAGTATTGTTCGGAAGGGAGGAGACTGCTCAATAATTCCATATCTATGTTGTAGAATCATAACATAAAGGAATACTCAATTTCACTTGGAACTTGAGCAGAGAGTAGCGATCTCTCTTCAGAGCGAAAAATAGTTTTTTTCATCTTTTTTTTATAGTTACTTGAGCCGGATGAGAGGAAACTTTCACGTCCGATCCTGAGGGGGGGGAAATCTTAGAATAACCTATCCAAATCTTTTTCTTGCTAGGCCCATAGCTAAAAAACCAACTTTATTGAGATCACGGGGTACATTCAATTATGAGATTCAATCCTGGAAAGATATTATTCCTCATTACCTCTCTGCTCGTCCTCATTACCTCTTTGCTCGGGGTTCTGGAACATTTAAAGAGAGAGAAATAGCTACTGGGGGAGATGCTATCGGGGAACAACTAACGGGTCTGGATCTGCAAATGATTATAGATCGTTCACATATGGAATGGAAGAACTTGGTGGAATTGAAATGGAATAGATTGGAGGAGAACCAAGAATCCACTGTGGATAGATGGGAGGATGAAAAAATTCGAAGAAGAAAGGATTTTCTGGTTGGACGCATTAAATTGGCTAAACATTTTCTCCGAACAAATATAGAACCAAAATGGATGGTCTTATGCCTATTACCAGTTCTTCCTCCCGAACCGAGGCCAATCGTTCAATTAGGTGAAGGTGGACTTATTACCTCGTCAGATCTAAATGAACTTTATCGAAGAGTTATCAATCGGAATAATACTCTTACAAATTTATTAGCAAGAAGTGGATCTGAGTCATTTGTTATTTGTCAAAAAAAATTGATCCAGGAAGCCGTAGATGCACTTCTTGATAATGGTATCTGCGGACAACCAATGAGAGACAGTCATGATAGGCCTTATAAATCGTTTTCAGATGTGATCGAAGGCAAAGAGGGAAGATTTCGTGAAAATTTACTAGGCAAACGAGTTGATTATTCAGGTCGTTCCGTTATTGTGGTGGGTCCCTTTCTATCATTGTACCAATGTGGATTACCCTCAGAAATAGCAATAGAGCTTTTTCAAGCATTTGTAATTCGTAGTCTCATTGGACGACATATTGCTCCCAACCTAAGAGCTGCTAAAAGTATGATTCGAGATAAGGGACCCATTGTATGGGAAGTACTTCAAGAGGTTATGCAAGGACATCCCGTATTGTTGAATCGAGCACCTACCTTACACAAATTGGGAATACAAGCGTTTCAACCTATTTTAGTAGAAGGACGTGCCATTCGTTTACATCCATCGGTTTGTGGAGGATTTAATGCAGACTTTGACGGAGATCAGATGGCTGTCCATGTACCTTTATCTCTGGAAGCTAGAGCAGAAGCTCGTTTACTCATGTTTTCTGAGACAAATCTTTTGTCTCCAGCTATCGGGGATCCTATTTCTATACCAACTCAGGATATGCTTCTCGGGCTTTATATATCAACGGTCGAAAATAGTCAAGGTATTTACGGGAATAGGTACCATCCGTATCACTCGGAAAAGAAAAGCTTTTCTTGTAAGAAACCTTCCTTTTATAGTTATGATGATGTGCTCAGAGCTTACCGACAGAAACGAATTGACTTATACAGCCCCTTATGGCTCCGGTGGGGGGAATTGGATTTACGTATCATTACCTCAGTAAACCAAGAAGCCCCTATCGAAGTTCAATACGAATCTTTGGGTACTTTCCACGAAATCCATGAACATTATCGAATAAGAAAAGGTAGAATGGGGGAAATCCTTAATATATACATTCGAACAACTGTTGGTCGTACTCGTTTCAATCGAGAAATGGAAGAAGCCATACAAGGGTTTGCCTGTTTTGAACACCCAAAGAAATCACTACCAGCTCTCAGGATCTAATGTTATTGATCTTATGATTTTTTCATTAGTGCAGATATAGAGATCGAGGAAGCCTTCGAATAATCGGCTTGAACCCATTGCTTAATCCTACTCATGAAAATATGGAGATTTTTACTTATGAAGAAACAAACTAGATTGCCCTTTGATAATTTGCCCTTTTATAATAAAGTGATGGATAAAACTGCCATTAAAAAGCTTATTAGCAGATTAATAGATCACTTCGGAATGACATATACATCGCATATCTTGGATCAACTCAAAACTTCAGGTTTTAAACAAGCTACTGATACAGCTATTTCATTAGGAATTGATGATCTTTTAACAGCGCCTTCCAAAGGATGGCTCGTCCAAGATGCGGAGCAACAAGGTTCTGTTTCGGAGAAACAGAATCATTATGGGAATTTACATGCAGTGGAAAAATTACGTCAATCGATCGAGATATGGTATGCTACCAGTGAATATTTGAGAAAAGAAATGAATACGAATTTTAGCATGACTGATCCCTTAAATCCAGTACATGTGATGTCTTTCTCAGGAGCTAGGGGAAATACATCTCAGGTTCACCAATTAGTAGGTATGAGAGGATTAATGTCAGATCCTCAAGGACAAATCATCGATCTACCCATTCGAAGGAATTTACGCGAAGGGCTCTCTTTAACGGAATATATTATTTCCTGTTATGGGGCTCGTAAAGGAGTTGTGGATACTGCTGTACGAACAGCAGATGCTGGATACCTCACACGTAGACTTGTTGAAGTAGTTCAACAAATTGTAGTACGTAGAACAGATTGTGGCACTGTCCAAGGTATTTTCGTAAGTCCCATTCGAGGTCGAGAGAGGGACATAAATGAAGTTGTTGTACGAACACAAATACTGATTGGCCGTGTGCTAGCAGACGATGTATATATAAATAGGAGATGCATTGCCACGCGCAATCAGGATATTGGAGTTGGACTTGCCAATCAATTAAGAAACCTTCGACCACGACCAATATATATACGAACCCCCTTTACTTGCAAGAGTATATCTCGGATTTGTCAATTATGTTATGGTCGGAGTACTACTCACAGTCACTTGATTGAATTAGGAGAAGCAGTAGGTATTATTGCGGGCCAATCCATTGGGGAACCAGGAACTCAACTAACACTAAGGACTTTTCATACCGGGGGGGTATTTACTGGTGATATTGCAGAACATATACGAGCCCCTTTCAATGGAAAGATTGAATTCAATGATAATTTGGTTTATCCCACACGTACACGTAATGGACATCCTGCTTATCTATGTCATAATAACTTATCCATTACTATTGATGGTCAGAATCAAGTACAGAACTTAACCATTCCACCGCAAAGTTTGCTTTTGGTTCAGAATGATCAATATGTGGAATCGGAACAAATTATTGCCGAGGTTCGTGCTAGAACATCTTCCTTCAAGGAAAAAGTTCGCAAAAATATATATTCTGACTTAGAAGGAGAAATGCACTGGAGTACCAATGTGTGTCATGCACCTGAATATGTACACGGTAATGTTCATTCTATACTCAGGACGGGTTATCTATGGATATTATCGGGAGGTATATACGGATCCGGTGTAGTACCCTTTCCATTTCATAAGTATCAGGATCAAGTAGATGTTCAACCTTTTGTTGCCAAACATACCGATTCTTACGTGGATCAAGTGGAACATAGATCAGGTGACTCAAACTGCTATGGGAAGGAAGAACAAATCTTCAGTTATTCAGAAACTGAAACTGATCGGACCATATCCAACGAGCATCGAGACTCTATTTATGTCACCTTTTCCCCTAAGAATTACAATATGAAGGGGAAAAAGCAAATGAATCGATTCATCGTCTCGTTGCAGTGTGATAAAGAATGGGGAAAAAGAATAATACCTTGTCCTGATGCGATTCTTAGAATACCAAAAAGTGGTATTCTACAGATAAATTCCATTTTTGGATATTCTAACGTAGAACATGGAATACCGGATGGGCCGAATATGACAACACCCTTTTCCCTAGATTTATCGAGGGAAGGGGACAACTTGCAGATTCAAATTAGCAATTCCATTTTGTATGAAGATGGTGAACGAATCCAAGTAATGAGTGATACAAGTATTCCATTGGTTCAAACTTGTCTAGGATTTGATTGGGAACAAATAGATTCTATAGAATCTGAGGCTTATGTTTCTCTTATTTCAGTAAGAACAAATAAGATCGTTAACAATATGGTTCAAATTAGCTTGATGAAATACCCCCCTTTTTTCATGGGGAGAAGGGACAATAAAGCAAGTTCAAATTTGATGTTCCATAACAATTTGGACCACACTAATCTTTTCTCTTCCAATGGGGCGAGTCAATTAATTAGTAAGCATCAAGGGACTATTTGTTCATTATCGAATGGGGAAGAAGACAGTGGATCTTTTATGGTTCTATCACCATCCGACTGTTTTCGAATCGTTCTATTCAATGATTCTAAATGTTATGATACGGGAAATAAATCAAATAGAAAGGATCCTATGAGAAAAATCATTGAATTTTCAGGTCTCTTGGGTCATTTACATAGTATAACCAGCCGTTTTCCATCCTCCCAGTTTATAACTGATAAAGAAGTATTATCAAAGAAACATTCAATTTTCCACAATTATTTCATGGACGAAAATATGAGAATTTCTCATTTCGATCCGTGCAGGAACATCATTTCCAATCTCTTGGGTCCAAATTGGTGCTCTTCCTCATCCGAATTCTGCAAAAAAACATTTCCAGTAGTTAGTCTTGGACAATTGATTCCTGAAAGTGTATGGATATCCGAGGATGAACCACTCCCCGAATCTGGTCAAATCATAGCAGTTGATGAGGAATCTTTAGTCATTAGATCAGCTAAACCCTATCTGGCTACTCGAAAAGCGACTGTTCATGGTCATTATGGAGAAATTCTTGACAAAGGAGATACATTGATAACATTGATATATGAAAGGTTAAAATCCAGTGATATAATTCAAGGTCTTCCTAAAGTTGAACAATTGTCAGAAGCCCGTTTGAATAATTCAATATCGATGAATCTGAAAGAAAGTTTTGAAAATTGGACCGGAGATATGACAAGATTTCTTGGAAGTCTTTGGGGGTTATTCATCAGCGCTAGGATAACTATGGAACAAAGTCAGATTCATTTAGTCAATCAGATTCAAAAAGTTTACCGATCCCAAGGGGTACGAATTGGTGATAAGCATATAGAGATTATTGTACGCCAAATGACATCGAAAGTATTAATTTCAGAAGATGGAACGGCTAATGTTTTTTCACCGGGGGAACTCATTGGATTATCACGAGCACAGAGAATGGATCGTGCTCTGGAAGAGACAATCTACTATCAAACCATGTTATTAGGAATAACAAGGGCATCTCTGAATACTCAAAGTTTTATATCCGAAGCGAGTTTCCAAGAAACTGCTCGGGTCTTAGCTAAAGCTGCTCTACAAGGTCGTATCGATTGGTTGAAAGGCTTGAAGGAAAATGTTATTCTCGGGGGGATGATACCTGCCGGTACTGGGCAACATATTCACCGTTCAGGGAAACGGAACGGAATAGATCCAAGAATAGGGAATAGGAATCTATTTAGCAACAAAGTGAAGGATATTTTATTTCATCATGACAAAGTATCTTTTTTTTCCATTCAAGAAAATTATCACAATATATTAAAACAGCCATTAAAAGAGTCTTGAGAAAGAGATTTCTTTTTATGTTCATGAATATATCTTCTATAATAGGAAGAATAGGAAATATTCTATGAGTGAGAACGTTTCTACCACGTACTAGACAGACAGGCAATCTTTAAGATGTAATCGATTCCGTTGGAATAATTAGATATTATGATACATTTTATTTCGCTATTTTGGGGAGGAAAGCGAACGAGAATGAGCAAAAGATATTGGAACATTGATTTGGAAGAGATGATGGAAGCAAGAGTTCATTTAGGGCATAAAACTAGGAAATGGAACCCTAAGATGGCACCTTACATTTTTACAGAGCGTAAAGATACTCATATTATTAATCTGGCTAAAACTGCTCGTTCTTTATCAGAAGCTTGTGATTTGGTGTTTGATATAGCAGGTAGAGGAAAACAATTCCTGATAGTCGGTACGAAATATCAAGCAACTGATTTAGTAGCATCAGCTGCTACAGAAGCTCGATGTCATTATGTAAATAGAAAATGGCTTGGTGGTATGTTAACTAATTGGTCTACTACAGAGACGAGACTTCAGAAGTTCAAGGATTTAAAAAAAGAACAAGATACGGGACGATTCAATCAACTTCCAAAAAAAGAAGCAGCTATGCTCAAGAGACAATTAGACCAATTGCAGAAATATCTAGGTGGGATTAGATACATGAGGAGCTTACCCGATATTGCGATAATTACCAATCAACGAGAAGAATCCATTGCTCTTGGGGAATGTAGAACTTTGGGTATTCCGACAATTTGCTTGGTTGATACAGATTGTGATCCAGATCTCGTGGATATCCCAATTCCAGCCAATGATGATGGTATAGCTTCAATCCAATTGATCCTGAACAGATTAACGTCAGCAATTTGCGAAGGAAGGGCATTAAGGTCATTATAGCTATATGAAGGGCTAATAGAAAGTGAATTAGTAATAAAAAGAAAATAGAAAAAAAGGGGGGGGGGAAGGACCTGAGGATTTACTGAGTTGGCTGCTATTCCATCCAAAATCTCGTAAGAGCCAATTTCATTTATTGGTTTGGTTGGCTGCTCCAAATTGAAAAATATTCTTAATGGAATAACCCTTTTATTATCTCGTGACATCAAAAATTCTTATGAGAGTGAAATAATTGAGGAATCTATCATTTATTTGATAAAAATAATTTCTTTTCTTCTTTAAGTTCATCTTTACAAGGGGGTAATATGGATATCGTACGATCTCCTATTAGCACACTGAATCATATCTACGATATATCCGGTGTGGAAGTGGGTCAACATTTTTATTGGCAAATAGGGGGGTTTCAAGTTCATGGACAGGTACTTATAACTTCTTGGATTGTAATTGCTGTCTTATTAGGTTCAGCTACCATAGCTGTTCGAGATCCACAAACCATTCCTACCGGTGGTCAAAATTTTGTTGAATATATTCTCGAATTTTTTCGGGACTTGACCAGAACTCAGATTGGGGAGGAAGAATATGGTCCCTGGGTTCCCTTTATTGGAACTATGTTTCTATTTATCTTTGTTTCTAACTGGTCAGGTGCTCTTCTTCCTTGGGGAATTCTAAAATTACCTCAGGGGGAGTTAGCCGCACCTACAAATGATATTAATACTACGGTTGCTCTAGCTTTACTTACGTCAGTAGCATATTTCTATGCAGGTCTTGCAAAGAAGGGGTTAGGTTATTTTGGTAAATATATTCAACCAACCCCAATACTTTTACCAATTAACATCTTAGAAGATTTTACAAAACCTTTATCACTTAGTTTTCGACTTTTTGGAAATATATTAGCTGACGAATTGGTAGTTGCCGTTCTTGTTTCTCCGGTACCTTTAGTAGTTCCTATACCTGTAATGTTCCTGGGATTATTTACGAGCGGTATTCAAGCTCTGATCTTTGCAACTCTAGCTGCAGCTTATATAGGTGAATCCATGGAGGGTCATCATTAAATCACTGTCCAATCAGACAGAATAGTTTCTAAGTATCGTACCAACGCATGACTTGATATGTATGGTGGAAGCAAATCATATTTCTTAGTAAAAAGAGCTTGGTAACAAGATTTAAGATTGGTTAACTACTTCTGCCCATTAGATCTCCAGATAGAGTGGATCCGATTGGTCCATTTGTATAGAAATATGAAATAAAATAGGATCGAACAGGTTCACTAATCGGAGTTGTTTGAGTAAAGAATGTACCCCGGCGTAGAACGATGAAATTTTTGTTCCCAGCAAGGGGAGGATTTTTTTCGAGCGTGTTTACTTTGTATATAATTCGTTTCATATATTAATCCATTTATATTGATTAAAAAAGCCTTTTAGATTATATGGATTAATATATCATCTGTAGATGTTATATATAATGACTTATAGGCTTTTACGCAGTCTATTCTCTCTCCGTAATTCATATGTTCAATAAAATGGAATCTTTATTTTCGAATATTTTTCAGATGAAATATTTTCATAAGGGATAATAGGTTTCCTTATTCGTTGATATTATCACTTTGATACCATCAAGAAATATTTTGGGTTCTTAGTTGTTCGGAAGAAATCGTTCCATAATTTTACCATTGGTGAACACTCAATAAATGAAACTGTTGTATTATACACTATTTCCTGATCTTAGTAAGAGGAGATTACCATGGATCCCTTAATTTCTGCTGCTTCTGTTATTGCTGCTGGATTATCTGTAGGGCTTGCTTCCATTGGCCCTGGCGTTGGCCAGGGCACTGCTGCGGGCCAGGCTGTAGAAGGTATTGCGAGACAACCAGAAGCAGAAGGTAAAATACGAGGTACCTTACTGCTAAGTTTAGCTTTTATGGAAGCTTTAACAATTTATGGACTAGTTGTGGCCCTAGCGCTTCTATTTGCGAATCCCTTTGTTTAATCCTGAAAAAAAAAAAAGATCCCTACACCTCGTCATTACATTAGTATTTCTCCAAGAATTTCCTTGTTCAGCTGCGGGAGAGGCTGATCTGAATAATTAGCAAATGAATTCTTCTTCCTACTTCGGTCGGAAAGATTCATGACGCGTGTGACAGGGAAGGGAAGGGAATGGATAGGGCAAGCAAATTCATTTTATCCTTTTCTTTTTATCCTTATCAAAAACCTGGGACTAAGTATCCAAAATATTCTTATCCAGAACTAGATAGGATCAAAAAAGAAAAGAACAAAATGATGTAGAACATATCCTTATCTATGAGGGGCGAGCATATGAAAAATGTAATTGATCCTTTCATTTCCTTGAGTTATTGGCCTTCTGCTGGGGGTTTCGGATCAAATACCAATATTTTAGAAACAAATATAATAAATCCAAGTGTGGTACTTAGTGTACTGATCTATTTTGGAAAGGGAGTGTGTGCGAGTTGTATATTCGAATAATATGGCTGGGCCCAACCAGCTGCACTTTGGAGATAGAAAAGTGCATGATCTCAACGAATTACTTCCGAACGGGGAATAGCGAAGAACTATAGCATTTCGTAATTGATTGGGAAATGAACTCTTAGTTTATACCAACCAATGAGGGAGGACCACTAGAATGGTTAAAGCTGAACTGTTTGAAGTCTAAGCACAACTAACTGGGTATTCTTTCCACCGCTGTGTCAAGATGAGATGGATTCAAAGGCATAGTTGGAGATTGATCCGATATAAAACATTCATATCAATGGAATAATTTCATCTATTTACTGAAAAATAGTCCCAATCTCCCATCCAATTTTAGTTCCAATGCTGAACTGACAACCTAAACAGAAAGGAAATTATTCGATAGAACAAAAATAAGGAGGCACAAATTAATTAATTGAATGGAACGATTCAAATTTTATGGGGGAAGAATAGGAGAGAAAAGGGGAAACGAAAACAAAAACAACTTTATTGATAATTGCAAATCCCTTTTGCTGGAAGAGCCCTTGGAGATCTCGGTCTTTTATAAATTGATTCTAATCTTCCGTAAACGGAACGGAAAGGGCAGGCTTGGTGTGAAGGGGGAACGTATATGTTCCTGGGGAATAAAAAAGAACTGAGCAGGAGAGCCGAATGAATCGAAAGATTCGTGTTCGGTTTGGGAAGAGATTATGAATTCGTGAAATTTGTGAATAGATAATCTACTTTCATTAAGTAATCTATTAGATAACCGTAAACAGAAAATATTGAATACTATTCGGAATTCGGAAGAACTATGTAAAGGAGCTATCGATCAGCTCGAGAAAGCTCGGGCTCGCTTAAGGGAAGTGGAAATGATAGGGGACGAAATCCGGGTAAATGGAGACTCCCAAGTAGAACGAGAGAAAGAGGATCTCATCAATGCTGCTTCTGAGAATTTGGAACAATTAGAGGATCCCAAGAATGAAACGATTTACTCCGAACAGCAAAGAGCAATTGACCAGATCCGACAACAAGTTTCTCGCCAAGCTTTACGAAGAACTATAGGAACTTTGAATAGTCGTTTTAAAATTGAGTTGCATTTACGTACGATCAATCAAAATATTGGCCTGTTTAGAACCATGATGAACACACCAGATTAGTTGTTAGTTGTTAGTTGTTATAGGCCCTATTTCTCAACAGATAATTAATAAGTGCTAATGGGAAATCTTCAAATCGACGAAATTAGTAGTATTATACGGAAACAGATCAAACAATATAACGACGCAGTAGGAGTTGGTAATCTTGGCACCGTACTTCAAGTAGGAGATGGCATTGCTCGTATTCATGGTCTTTATGAAGTAATGGCAGGGGAATTAGTGGAATTTGGAGATGGTACAATAGGCATTGCCCTAAATTTGGGATCGGATAATGTTGGAGCTGTATTAATGGGCGATGGCTTGATGATACAAGAAGGTAGTTCCGTGAGAGCAACAGGAAAAATTGCTCAGATACCAGTAAGTGATGCGTATTTGGGTCGTGTTGTAAATGCTCTAGCCCAACCCATTGATGGTAAGGGTCAAATTTCAGCTTCCGAATTTCGACTGATTGAATCTCCCGCTCCAGGTATTATATCAAGACGTTCCGTATATGAACCCCTTCAAACGGGGCTTATTGCTATTGATTCTATGATTCCTATAGGACGTGGTCAGCGAGAATTAATTATTGGGGACAGACAGACCGGCAAGACAGCAGTAGCTACAGATACTATTCTTAATCAAAAGAGTCAAAATGTAATCTGTGTCTATGTAGCAATTGGTCAAAGAGCTTCTTCCGTGGCTCAGGTAGTTAATACATTTCAAGAACGCGGCGCAATGGAATATACCATTGTGGTAGCGGAAACTGCGGATTCTCCCGCTACATTACAATATCTCGCTCCTTATACAGGGGCAGCTTTGGCTGAATACTTCATGTATAAGAAACAACATACATCAATCATTTATGACGATCTCTCCAAACAGGCACAAGCTTATCGACAAATGTCTCTTCTATTAAGAAGACCACCTGGCCGAGAAGCTTATCCGGGAGATGTTTTCTATTTGCATTCCCGTCTCTTGGAAAGAGCAGCTAAATTAAGTTCCCAGTTAGGTGAGGGGAGTCTTACTGCTCTACCAATAGTTGAGACTCAAGCTGGAGATGTTTCAGCTTATATTCCCACTAATGCAATTTCCATTACCGATGGACAAATATTTTTATCGGCCGATCTATTCAATGCCGGGATCCGACCTGCTATTAATGTGGGTCTTTCCGTATCTAGAGTAGGATCTGCGGCTCAGATAAAAGCTATGAAAAAGGTAGCTGGAAAGTTGAAATTAGAGTTAGCTCAATTTGCAGAGTTGGAAGCCTTTGCACAATTTGCTTCCGATCTTGATAAAGCTACTCAAGATCAATTGGCAAGGGGTCAACGATTACGTGAGTTGCTCAAACAATCTCAATCGGCTCCTTTGAAAGTAGAAGAACAAATAGCTACTATTTATACCGGAACAAATGGATACCTGGATATATTAGAAATAGCACAGGTGAGAAATTTTCTCGTTCGGTTACGCGAGTATTTGATAAAGAATAAACCTCAGTTCGGAGAAATTATATGTTCTACTGGTACATTTACAGAAGAAGCGAAAGCCCTTTTGGAAGAGGCTCTTAAGGAACATACTGAACTTTTTTTACTTCAAGAAAAAAAATGAATATTTGATAATTTGGTGGGATTATTCAGAACAGGAAAAAGAGCTGAATAATTTGTTCCAATACATTGCACAACAATTTAGAACAATTGAAGAGTATTACGTCCAATAGGATTTGAACCTATACCGAAGGTTTAGAAGACCTCTGTCCTATCCATTAGACGATGGACGCTCTTTCTATCTTCCCTTTTTTTATTTTAACTCCTTTTGGCATACATTGTCCCGATATACCTTTTTATTCACAATGAGGTTATAGGATAGGAAAAGAATGGAATCTATTTCACATTGCAACGGAAAATTGATTTCGAGTGAATCGTGAAATTATGTTATATACTTAATCACTTTATATCTACCTATTCTATCTATATAGATAGATATAGAACAGGTAGATATCTGTTAGCGGGTAGCGGGAATCGAACCCGCATCGTTAGCTTGGAAGGCTAGGGGTTATAGTCGACATTGATTATTCAATGCCTCTAATTCAGAACCGAACATGAGAATTTCATGTCATTCAGCTCCTTCATGGGGGATAGAGAGCGGTATGAGGGAAGAAGCGGAATATTTATATCAAATATTTGTGAAAGGAAATTTCAATTCTTTTCTTTCTCCTCTTTTCTTTTCGAATAAAAACCTAATTTCTTATCGTACCCATGGCATCTACGTCAGTTTCTTCTCTTTTCTACTCTTCTCTTTTTTTAGTGAAGGGTCCAAAATCGTAAAATACTTACTCACTTTCTAGATGATCCCGATAGAAAGAGAAATTTGAAAAGTTTCAAATAATCACAAATCTTTCTAGTTACTTCGTTCCCTATTTCTACTGATTCTGATCCCTAGGAGAACAAATTCCACCGAGCTCGAACGAAATGCTGATAACCCAAGTAAACCAAAGTCATCGTTCTATAGCTATTCCGCTTCAACCTGGGGTCCTTCCATCCATAAGTTGAAGGTTTAGTCACGATGAAAAAATATCTTTGGATCCCCATAGATCTGGAATTTATCTAACCTTTCAAACATTCTGTGTCGCTATCTTGGAACCAAAAATGTGTTTCTCTTTCATCATTTCAGACCCAGATTACGAGAAGGTATGCTATTCCTGGGCATTCATAGGGAAGGGTTTGAGCCTATCTGGAAATAGAGCTTTAGATGGATCTTTGATCCATGTAAAAGATCCTTCAACTATTTGAGTTGATAATGTAACGAATCACACTTTTACCACTAAACTATACCCGCAACGATCTGATTGTAACATACAGATCGATCTTTTGTCCAACCAATAGGAAGATGAGGAGTTATCAATCAACCTCTATTGAAAGTTTCTATCAATCATTACCTCGTTTTCATAATTACATGAATCTCCGGAGATGGAGATTCATGTAATTATAGATTACCTTTGCGAATTGCTGATAAAACAATAACTAAAGGGCCCGATACAACCATCAGAGTCAGAACAGTGAGTTGCGCAATAACTTCTAGATCCATTTGGTTTTCTTTCACCCTCCATCGACTGGATGTATGAATAAAATGTTGTCGGTATCAATCACTTTTCTTCTATTTTGTCTTCTTCGGACTCCTACCCATTTGTGTAGGTTCGATCAGGAACCTATTATGGCCTTGAGCAACTAATATCTTTACAATAATCTAATATCTTTAGATAGAGAACCCTTCAATATCTAGATAATAAAATTTTATACTGGAGAGGGATAAATGGACTAATCCATCTAACGCATTTATTCAAACTGATCAGGGAGGGAATGAAGAGATGATAATAGAGGTTCAATTTTTGATAGCTTTTTTTCTTGCCTTTACAGCCAGTATTCTAGCTCTCAAATTAGGTCAAGCACTGTATGAATAATTTTTCTGACCTGCTTGGCCTGGCCGATGGCCAGGCCAAGCAGGTCAGAAAAAAGAGAGGAAAAGAAATAACTATTTTGAACGAAATGAGCAATACGATTGACTAGATTGTTCTTTATCCAACTGAATAATTGCAATATTCATTATATTGCCGATACAATCCGTACATACTATGGTATACACCTTTACTCCACCATTCATTTTGTTACACATGAACTCTTCCATCTTGGAGAGATGGCTGAGCGGACCAAAGCGGCGGATTGCTAATCCGTAGTACGGATCATCCGTACCGAGGGTTCGAATCCCTCTCTCTCCGTTCGTACACTATTGATCCTGAAAACGAATAACCCCGAATCTTTCTACGGAACGGAAAAGACCCATTAACCTAGATACTTTTTTTCACTATTCTTTACGTCCGGGATTACGTCCTGGATCGTTCGATAGAAATCCAAAGATAAAAAGAGAAATGAAAAATACCACTACTGCGTAAACGAACAGCTTAAGAGTAAGCATTACGTAATCTCCGGAATCCTTATTATAAGTACAACAGAATAGATCATCAATCTTTGTACCATATATGGATACTTGAATACCAAACAATAGTATGATTGTTACAAATCACGAAATTATTTCTTCGAATCACGCGTGAAAATAAATTTGAAAGAAGAAGAGAAATTTTCTCTTTGTTTTCCAAATGGTCTTTTTTCCCTCTTATTTTTTGGATCAACCAGATATTTATCGAATATTTATGAAAATATGTCATTGGTATCGATCGTATCAATACGTGACCCAATAGCTCGATCCGAAGTGAGCGGTGGGATCGGAAGGAATTGATGAAGGTTAGTGGAAAAGTTTTTATCCGGGAGCAGATAAGGTATCTGAATCTGGTATCGTCGGGTGGAACAAGGATAGAACTTCTGTCACAAAAAAATGGAAAGAGTTATACAAAAATTAGATCAATGACAGCGATCCAAAAACTTGAAAAAGAAAAAAAAAGATACTTTTTATCGAAAACTTACAGCAGCTTGCCAAACAAAGGCTAAGAGAAAAGAGAGAACAGGAATAATTGGCATTACATCGACAATTGGATCAAAAATTGCATAAGCCTCAGGTAATTTTCCAAAAAAGGGATTATTTGAATGAATAAAGGCATCATCTAGACAAATATTGAACATAACTGGCATTTTTCTTCTCCAATAAAAATTAGGGGGGGGTAAAGCCAGAAAAGTCTTTGATTGATCGAATCGATCGAAGCTCTTCGGCAAGTTTGACCGGACTTGGGGTTGGAAGGGATGATTCTTTCATACATACAATATTTTACCCAATCTAATAGAAAATGATCAATGAATGAATATTCTTGTCCCTTTTTCTGTTTTTCCTATTATGTCCAATTCCATCAATAACCTATTTTGTTGAAATATCCACAAAATTTTTTTGCCCAATTGGGATCTGATCTAATTAATCTTGGATCCTAATGGGTTGACAAAAAATTTGATATAAGTATTCATTAGCATATGAATAGGGAAATAGGATGGGAATGGGGCGTGGCCAAGCGGTAAGGCAGCAGGTTTTGATCCTGTTATTCGGAGGTTCGAATCCTTCCGTCCCAGACTTATTTCATTGGTTCCTGTTTTCCCTTCCCTCGCTCTTCCCTTTTTTCTTTCGTAAAGGGTAAATCCAATGGAATTTTTGTTTTTCTTTTTCTCATAATTTCACCATACTTAACTTATCAGAAGGGAATGTTATTACAATAGGGAAGAGATAAAGGGATATCTCTGTGGTGCAAGATGGGAATACGGATCAATTTGAGATAAGGTTCAATTTATGAAATTAGCCCATTGGATGTATGCTGGTCCTGCTCATATTGGAACTCTACGAGTAGCTAGTTCATTCAAAAATGTCCATGCCATTATGCATGCTCCTCTAGGAGATGATTATTTTAATGTAATGCGTTCTATGTTAGAACGGGAAAGAAATTTTACTCCTGCAACTGCTAGTATAGTAGATCGTCACGTACTAGCACGTGGATCTCGAAAAAGAGTTGTGGATAATATTCTTCGAAAAGATAAGGAGGAAAGTCCCGATCTTATCATATTAACACCTACGTGTACCTCTAGTATCTTGCAAGAGGATTTAAAAAACTTTGTGGATAGAGCATCCATAATCTCCGATTGCAACGTCATTTTTGCGGATGTGGATCATTATCAAGTGAATGAAATTCAGGCAGCGGATAGAACTTTGGAACAGGTAGTTCGATATTATTTGGATAAATCCCATACATTGGATCAATTCGTAACAGATGCACCTTCTGTAAATATAATTGGGATTCTTACTCTGGGTTTTCATAATCGACACGATTGTCGTGAGTTGAGACGTTTATTAAAAGATCTGGACATCAGAATTAATCAAATAATTCCTGAAGGAGGATCTGTAGAGGATCCAAAAAATTTACCAAAAGCTCGGTTCAATTTAATTCCTTATCGTGAAGTGGGCTTAATGACAGCGATGTATTTGAATAAGGAATTTGGAATGCCTTATGTATCTACAACTCCTATGGGAGCTGTAGATATGGCCGAGTGCATCCGACAGATAAAGAAATCTCTTGATATCTTGGCGGCTCCTATTTTATCGAGCAAAAGGGTTGATTACGAATCCTATATCGATGGACAAACTCGATTCGTTTCCCAAGCTGCTTGGTTCTCAAGATCTATCGATTGTCAGAACTTTACGGGGAAAGAAACAGTCGTTTTTGGTGATGCAACTCATGCTGCTTCAATCACTAAGATACTTGCTAGAGAGATGGGAATTCGTGTGAGTTGTACAGGTACTTATTGTAAACATGATGCAGAATGGTTCAAAGAGCAAATTCAAGATTTTTGTGATGAGATGATCATCACAGATGATCATGCTGAAGTAGGAGATATTATCGCTCGCGTGGAACCCTCTGCAATATTTGGTACTCAAATGGAACGTCATATTGGTAAACGTCTTGAGATTCCCTGTGGAGTTATTTCCGCACCAGCTCATATCCAAAATTTTTCCTTGGGATATCGACCCTTCCTGGGTTACGAAGGTACTAATCAAATAGCTGATCTAGTTTATAACTCATTCGCTCTGGGTATGGAGGATCATCTTCTAGAGATTTTTTGTGGTCATGATACGAAGGAAATAATGACTAAATCATTATCCACGGATATTAGTCCAATTTGGGATCCTGAAAGTCGGCAAGAATTGGGTAAAATCCCCCGTTTTGTAAGAGACGAAGTAAAGATAAATACAGAAAAATTTGCACGGCGAAAGGGCCTTTTGAACGTTACTGTCGAGGTAATGCACGCAGCTAAAGAAGCATTAAGTTAAGTACCTAATCAATATCAATTAATTGATTACATTGAGTGTATTCTATACAAAAAGAGTGGATCCAATTCGATATCTATTCCTATCATATCAATTGAGTTAATGACTATTCATAATCACGTCTCGATCATGATTCGAGATCAGGGAGGGATCTTCAAAACATCGTCTGAAACGATGTGGTAATTTACATAATTGGTTTCGTGAATATGGATTATGACATCATTTCATATTCGGATCAAGTGCCCTTGGCTCAAAATTATTCTTATTTTCTTATATACTCTCCAAGTCAATCTTGTTTCCACGTGATTCCATACAAAGATGACGAATATTTGAATCGTTCTATTGTTAAAGCCTAGGATTTTCTATCGATGTGTCTAACATCTCGTCCCAATACAGCGACAATCCAACAATTCATTTATCTCTTATTCTGGATTGACAATAGTGTATTGTGTCGATATAATTCGTCCATTCACAATAGAAATAGATATCTTAGGTTCATCATTTATCAGTGATTCTATCCAATCATGATAATTCTGTCGATGGATCATTTATTCATAACCTAGATTACTTTATTCTGGAATGGTGGATCGAAACTATACATATCCATATATGAACTGACGAGTGAATTATTTGGTCATTCACATAGGTTTTTGATCCCTCCCGTTCGTCAATTAGATTGGTAGGATTCTATTTACCGGTTCATATTGAGTAACCTCGCATTCCACTTCGATCGTATATATACTCAATATCTATTCGCAATATGGGTTGCTAACTCAATGGTAGAGTACTCGGCTTTTAAGTGCGACTAAGATCTTTTACACATTTGAATGAAGTAGAAAACTCGTCGATACCATCGGTAAAGTTCGGAAGACTACGACTGATCCTAATGAACGGAAAAAAAAGCATGTCGTTCCAACATATGATCTTTATGATACCTGATATTATTTCTCGGATACCTGATTGTATTCGATCAGGACCGGATCTGATTCAAGGAATCAAATGGGTGGAAAATGTCTATTATATACCTGGATGGATGTATAATATGCTCATCCTTTCGGATCAAATGTGATAATTGTGAATAGGATTTCATCAATTCGCGGTTAAGTCGAATGAGTCAATGGAGAAAGCTATATGACTTGAATCATAAGTAGACCCAGAGAAACGAGCTTCTGTTCCTCGTTCCAATTAAGCGAGCGAGGAATTCCCTTTACTGATCAGAAGTTAAGAGCAGTTTAGTACCTGATATCGGGAGGTTTTCCCTGAGTAGATCAGGGATTTATACACTCACAATGAGTCCTAAGTACTCGAGTACAGATGTGTAAGATAAATAGTGTACTGACCAGGTTTATTTATTCCATGAGTCAGGAGAGCGATTGGTTGCCAGGATAAAAAATTTTTGTTCTTCCTCATGACGACGAATGAGATCCTTGGGTAGTAAATCTATAGAAGATAGAATCTTTATATTTGGATATATCTCTTTTTTCCTATCTTGTTCCGACTAGATCGCACCATGTATTTTCTCAGAAATGAAGAGGTTATTCTCATGAACGAGGGCCATAGCTGAGGTTTGGAAATGGATGAATTCCATAGATACGGAAAGGAAGATAACTCTCGGCAACAATGCTTTTTATATCCACTCTTTTTTCAGGAAGATCTTTACGCAATTTCTCATGATCATTATTTGGATGGATCAAGTTCTTCCGAACCGATGGAACATTTAAGTTCCAATGATCAATTCAGTTTCCTAACTGTAAAACGTTTGATTGGTCAAATACGTCAACAAAATCATTCAATTGTTTTATTCGTGAATTGCGCTCCAAATCCATTAGCTGATTGCAAGAAGAGTTCCTATTCTGAATCGGTACTAGAAGGACTTACATTGGTCCTGGAAGTTCCGTTCTCTATACGGTCAAAATATTCTGTGGAAGGGATGAATGAATGGAAGAGTTTCCGGTCGATCCATTCAATATTTCCCTTCTTGGAGGATAAATTCCCGCATTCAAATTATATATCAGATGCACGAATACCCTATTCTATTCATCCGGAAATTTTGGTTCGAACCTTTCGTCGCTTGATCCGAGATGCTCCCTCCTTGCACCCATTACGCTCTGTTCTCTATGAATATCGAAATAGTCCAGAGAATTTACAAAGATCAATTATTGTCGTCCCAAGAGTAAATACGAGATTCTTCCTGTTCCTGTGGAATTATTATGTCTATGAATGCGAATCCATTTTCTTTTCCCTTCTTAAACGATCCTCTCATTCACGATCGTTGTCTCATAGACCTTTCCCTCAGCGAACTCATTTTCATCGAAAGATAAAACATATTATCATATTTTCTCGTCGAAATTCACTGAAAAGTATCTGGTTGTTGAAGGATCCTAAAATTAACTATGTTAGATATGGTGAAAGATCTATTATAGCTATAAAAGGTACTCATCTCCTAGTGAAAAAATGTAGATATTATCTTCTACTTTTTCGGCAATGTTATTTCCATCTTTGGTCCGAACCGTATAGGGTCTGTTCTCATCAATTATCCAAGAATTGTTCTTCTTCTCCAGGTTATTTTCTGAGGGTTCGGATGAACCCTCTTTTTGTCAGAACCAAAATGCTAGATGAGTTATTCATCGCCGATCTTATTACCAATGAATTTGATCCAATAGTTCCGATTGTACCAATACTTGGATTATTGGCTAGAGAAAAATTCTGTGACGTATCAGGACGGCCAATTAGTAAATTGTCTTGGACCAATCTAACAGATGATGATATCCTCAATCGATTTGATCAAATTTGGAGAAATCTTTTTCATTACTACAGTGGATCCTTTGGTCGAGATGGTTTATATCGTATAAAGTATATACTTTCATTATCATGCGCTAAAACTTTAGCCTGTAAACATAAAAGTACGATACGTGTAGTTCGGAAGGAATTAGGTCCAGAACTCTTTCAAAAATCGTTTTCAAAAGAACGAGAATTTGATTCTCTGCCTTTTTCGTCAAAAGCGGCGGCCCGTTCGCAGAGAGAACGAATTTGGCATTCAGATATTCCCCAGATAAATCCCCTAGCTAATTCCTGGCAAAAGATACAGGATCTTAAAATAGAAAACTTATTTGACCAATGAAATGCTCTTTGAGTAATTGCCTCGATTCAGAATCATTTTTCTTTTTATATCCGAGAACTAAAATGATTAGGAAATAGATACATTACATGGGGAAAGCCGTGTGCAATGAGAATTGCAAGCACGGTTTGGGGAGAGATTTCTCGCTCTTACTGATACTGAAGGAGCAGATCATCCACTCCATCCGACGAGCTCCGGGTTCGAGTCCCGGGCAACCCGGATCAAATTTCTGATAGGTACCTCTGTCCACTTATTCTGGTTCTGGATCTAATCAAGTTTTTTTCATATCTGTTCTCATTCCAATTGATCTACCATTCCTGGAACCAGTAATAAATCATTTTATGGAGTATCTAAGATAGATCTATAGAGTGTGGAATATATGGATAGAATATAGAGGTATTTGAGATAGACTCTATATTCTATCCATATAGTATAGATCAGTATCTATCCCGTTGGGATAGATATTGAAACTCCATCCCAGATATTGGTTGACATTGATACATGGATCATATTATACTGTAAAATAACAAGCCTTATGCTTGGGAGCCTCTGATGATTTTATAAACGAAGTTCTGACCATGACCGCAATTATAGAAAGACGCGAAAGCGCAAATTTCTGGAGTCGCTTCTGCGACTGGATCACTAGCACTGAAAACCGTCTTTACATTGGATGGTTCGGTGTCTTGATGATCCCTACCCTATTGACCGCAACCTCTGTATTCATTATTGCTTTCATCGCAGCTCCTCCGGTAGATATTGATGGTATTCGTGAACCTGTTTCCGGTTCTCTTCTTTATGGAAACAATATTATCTCCGGTGCTATTATTCCTACCTCTGCAGCTATCGGATTGCACTTCTATCCAATCTGGGAAGCAGCTTCCGTCGATGAATGGCTATACAACGGGGGTCCTTACGAGCTAATCGTTCTACACTTCCTACTTGGTGTAGCTTGCTATATGGGTCGTGAGTGGGAGCTTAGCTTCCGTCTAGGTATGCGTCCTTGGATTGCTGTTGCATACTCAGCTCCTGTTGCAGCTGCTACTGCCGTTTTCTTGATCTACCCTATTGGTCAAGGGAGCTTCTCTGACGGTATGCCTCTAGGAATCTCTGGTACTTTCAATTTCATGATTGTATTCCAGGCTGAGCACAATATCCTTATGCATCCATTCCACATGTTGGGTGTAGCTGGCGTATTCGGCGGCTCTCTATTCAGTGCTATGCATGGTTCTTTGGTAACTTCCAGTTTGATCAGGGAAACTACTGAGAATCAGTCCGCAAATGCAGGTTACAAATTTGGTCAGGAGGAAGAAACCTACAATATTGTGGCTGCTCACGGTTATTTCGGCCGATTGATCTTCCAATATGCTAGTTTCAACAACTCCCGTTCTTTACATTTCTTCTTAGCTGCTTGGCCCGTAGCAGGTATCTGGTTTACCGCTCTAGGCATAAGCACTATGGCTTTCAACCTAAATGGATTCAATTTCAACCAATCTGTAGTTGACAGTCAAGGCCGTGTAATTAACACTTGGGCTGATATCATTAATCGTGCTAACCTAGGTATGGAAGTTATGCACGAACGTAATGCTCACAACTTTCCTCTGGATCTAGCCGCTGTTGAATCTATTTCAATAGGCGGATAA